TTGTTAGTGTCTTTCAATCCTTGAAAAGCAAAAAAGAAAGCAGTACTAAACTGCTTTCTTTTTTGCTTTTCAAGTTATTGTAGAGCACAATAATGTGCATCCAGCAGGAATTGAACCCGCGACTTCCCAATTATGAGTTGGGTGCTTTTACCATTCAGCCATGGATGCATGATAAAATTCTAAATGGCTTAAATCCTTAAAACTCTTGTTTTTTTTAACAAAATGTAACTAACTTGTTAGAGAGTTGCATTGCAAGATTGTTTATCTTGCATCACATTACTTTCATGTCCGGTCAGAGTTTGATAACAAAACTGACGAGTCATAAACTTTGAGGTGTATGTAGTTGTTTTATTTTTAGTTCATTTTCAGGGCTTAGAACCAACCATTCTTGAGATGGAATGATCGTAGACAGAGACTGAAAATGAATTTGGGGCGGACGTAGCCAAGTGGTTCCAAGGCAGTGGATTGTGAATCCACCACGCGCGGGTTCGATCCCCGTCGTTCGCCGGGTAAAAAAATAGACCGAATTCAAGAAGAAAATTGAAAAATTTTGACAAAACTAAATGAAAATACTTAATCTCTACTTAGTAAAAAATAGAACGATTCCCTATTATGTACCCCGGTTTGGAACAATGACTCGAAGGTATACATACAATACATAACTTTTTTTATTTAATATGTAAATGCACCATTTCAATATGAAAAAAAGAAAAAGTCTCTATTTCATTTTTCATTTCAAAATAGCAAAATAGAATAATAATTGTAATATCATTATTTTGAATACAATATCATTGGGTTTTAACGATAACAAATTGTTCTCTACTCTAGTTTAACGTGAACAATCAAATCAACAGATAAAACTTATTATCCACCATTTCATTAATCTAAGAGGAGATTACTATGAATCCTTTGATTTCTGCTGCTTCCGTTATTGCTGCTGGGTTATCCGTAGGCCTTGCTTCTATTGGACCTGGTATTGGTCAAGGCACTGCTGCGGGACAAGCTGTTGAAGGTATTGCAAGACAACCGGAGGCAGAGGGTAAAATACGAGGCACCTTACTGTTAAGTTTAGCTTTTATGGAAGCTTTAACTATTTATGGATTAGTTGTAGCTCTAGCACTTTTATTTGCGAATCCATTTGTTTGATTTCGGAAACGAAAATCCGTATTCAGGCCTCCCCTTTTATAAATTTTATTATTGAGACAATAGGGGAGGGGCTGATCCTTATACTTCACTTGTTTCGGTCAGAAAGATTTGTGACACTCGAAAAAGTAGAGTGATCGAGCAAAGTTTTTTTTCAGGATTATATCCTTATTTATTAGATATGCGGGACCTGGGACTTAGTAAGCACTTGAAATCTGCGTATCCAGAATAATAGTAGAAGCGAGTCGGAGAAAAAACTTTGTCAAAGTATCCTTATCTATGAGGGGAAAGCGTATGAAAAATGTAACTGATTCCTTCATTTCCCTAATTTCCTTCGCTGAGGGTTTCGGGTTAAATACTAATATTTTAGAAACAAATATAATAAATCTCAGTGTGGTGCTTGCTGTACTGATCTATTTTGGAAAGGGAGTGTGTGCGAGTTGTATATTTGAATAATCTAGTTGGATTTAACCAACTGCATTTTGTAGATAGAAAAGTGCATGATCTCAACGAATTACTTCTTAAAGAAAAAAGAAATATGGAAGAACTATAGCATTTCGTAATTGATTGGTGCCAATCCCAACCAATAAGAGAAAATCTTTAGAATGGTTAAAGCTAAACTGCTTGAAGTCCAAGTATAACTGGGTATTCTTTCCACCGCTGTGCTAATATGAGATGGTTTCAAAGGCATAGTTGGAGGTTGATCCGATATATAACATTCATATCAATGGAATTATTCAATCTATCTGCTGAAAAATAGTCCTAATCTCCCATCCCATTTTTGGGGTTTAAATGCGGAACCGGCAACCTATACAAAAGGAAATTTATTCAAGAAAAAGTAAAGAGAAAAAGAACAACAACTCTGTTGATAAGATAATAAAAAACCCTTTTTAACAAAAGAGCCCTTTGTAGATTTCGATCTTTGATAGATTGATCTTATTTTTACGTAATATGAACGAAAAGGGTAGGCTTGGTTAAAAAAAGCCGAGCGGGAGAGCCGAATGAATCGAAAGGTTCGTGTTCGGTTTGGGAAGAGATTAGAAATTGGTTCGACTTATGAATAGATAATCTACTTTCATTAAGTAATCTATTAGATAACCGTAAACAGAAAATATTGAGTACTATTGAGAATTCTGAAGAACTATGTAAAAGAGCTGCTAATCAGCTTGAGAAAGCGCGAGCTCGCTTACGCGAAGTAGAAATGCGAGCGCGCGAAATTCAAGTAAGTGGATACTCTCAAATAGAAAAAGAAAAAAAGGATCTTATTAATGTTGCTTCTGTTAATTTGAAACAATTAGAAAATTTAAAGAATGAAACCATTCGCTTTGAACAACAAAGCGTAATGGAACAGGTTCAACAACAAATTTCTCGCCAAGCTGTACAAAGAGCTCTAGAAACTCTGAATATTCGTTTGAATAGCAAGTTACATTTACGTACGATCGAGCATAATATAAACCTGCTCCTAGCCATGAAAAACATAACAGATTAATTCTATATATACTCTAATTACTATATAGAGTAGGTCTTATTCTTTAAATAAGAATGAACTAGTGTTAATGGTAAATATTCGACCCGATGAAATTAGTAGTATGATACGTAAACGGATTGGACAATATAAAAACAAGTTAAAAGTTGTTACTATTGGCACTGTACTTCAAGTAGGAGATGGCATTGCTCGTATTCATGGTCTTGATGAAGTAATGGCAGGGGAATTGGTAGAATTTGCAGATGGTACAGTAGGTATTGCTTTAAATTTAGAATCAGATAATGTTGGAGCTGTATTAATGGGTGATGGCTTGATGATACAAGAGGGTAGTTCCGTGAGAGCAACAGGAAAAATTGCTCAGATACCAGTAAGTGATGCTTATTTGGGTCGAGTTGTAAATGCGCTAGCTCAACCTATTGATGGTAAGGGGAAGATCCCATCTTCCGAATCCCGATTGATCGAATCTCCCGCTCCAGGTATTATTTCAAGACGTTCTGTATATGAACCTCTTCAAACGGGTCTTATTGCTATTGATTCTATGATCCCTATAGGACGTGGTCAGCGAGAATTGATTATTGGAGACAGACAGACTGGTAAAACGGCAGTAGCTACAGATACAATTATAAATCAAAAAAATCAGAATGTAATATGTGTTTATGTCGCTATTGGTCAAAAAGCTTCTTCCGTAGCTCAGGTAGTTAATACGTTCCAGGAACGTGGTGCAATGGAGTATACCATTGTGGTAGCGGAAACTGCGGATTCTCCTGCTACATTACAATATCTTGCTCCTTATACAGGAACGGCTTTAGCCGAATACTTTATGTATAAAGAACAACATACATTAATCATTTATGATGATCTTTCCAAACAAGCACAAGCTTATCGACAAATGTCTCTTTTATTAAGAAGACCACCTGGCCGGGAAGCTTATCCAGGAGATGTTTTTTATTTACATTCTCGTTTATTAGAAAGAGCAGCTAAATTAAATTCTCAGTTAGGTGGAGGGAGTTTAACTGCTTTACCAATAGTTGAGACTCAAGCTGGAGATGTTTCAGCTTATATTCCCACTAATGTAATTTCCATTACCGATGGACAAATCTTTTTATCAGCTGATCTATTCAATGCAGGAATTCAACCTGCCATTAATGTTGGTCTTTCCGTATCTAGAGTCGGATCTGCAGCTCAAATGAAAGCTATGAAACAAGTAGCTGGAAAATTAAAATTAGAATTAGCCCAACTTGCAGAGTTAGAAGCTTTTGCACAATTCGCTTCTGATCTTGATAAAGCTACCCAAGATCAATTGGCAAGAGGTCAACGATTACGCGAGTTGCTTAAACAATCTCAATCAGATCCTTTGACAGTGGAGGAACAAATAGCTATGATTTATACTGGAACGAATGGATATCTAGATGTATTAGATATCGTACAAGTGAAAAAATTTATTCTTAAGTTGCGAGAGCATTTAGTAAAAAAGAAACCACAGTTTCTAGAAATTATACGGTCTACTGGTACATTCACGGAACAAGCAGAAGAGCTTTTAAAAGAAGCTATTCAAGAAAATCTCCAACTGTTTCTCCTGTTAGAAACAGGATAAAAGAGCTTAATAATCATTTGGCAGCGTTTACAATAGAAAGCCAAATTATTACGTCCAATAGGATTTGAACCTATACCTAAGGTTTAGAAGACCTCTGTCCTATCCATTAGACGATGGACGCTTTATTTTCATTATTCCGATCAAAAAAAAGAATCATACTTATCGATCGGGAATCAATAAGTATGATTCTTTCTCCATCTACAACGAGTTTGGGAACAAAAAAGAGAGAAAGAATAGTTATAAAAATAGACTCGCCAAAATTGAATTGTTACAGATACATTTTTTATCCAATAGGGACAAAAGTCATTTTTCATAAAAAGAAAAAAACTATGAAAAAAAATGACTATGTCATAAAACTCTTTTTTTTCCGTTCGTAGGTTATAAATTGAGGTAATTATCCTGACAAAAATACGTAAGTAAAATTGTTTTGTTTTTTTCCACTATTTCTTCCATGCTTACTGTAATTAGTTATTTTGGTTTTTTATTAGTTTTGCTTATTTTCACCTCAGTCTTATTCATTGGGTTAAGTAGTATACAACTTATTTGAAAAAATAAAAATTCTATATGATTGAAGTTTTGTTATCCGGAATTGTGTTAGGTCTAATTCCTATAACTTTGGCTGGGTTGTTTGTAACTGCATATTTACAGTATCGACGCGGTGATAAATTGGAGATTTGATTTAGGTCCTATGAACGAGCGGGTCCTTACCGATTCTGAGGGATCAGATCTTTTTCAGCCTAAGTGAAAATAAGATTGAAAAAAAGCAGGACCACGCTCTGTAGGATTTGAACCTACGACATCAGGTTTTGGAGACCTGCGTTCTGCCAAGCTGAACTAAGAGCGCTTTTATCTTTTTTTGAAAAAAAAAAAGAAGGGTCTGCATGTGGTATGTCCCAATCACTCATTTTTTTTTTACAGAAAAAAAAGAAAAGGTAGGGATGACAGGATTTGAACCTGCGACATTTTGTACCCAAAACAAACGCGCTACCAAGCTGCGCTACATCCCTTTTAATCGTGAGTATTTTTATATTAAAAAAAAAAACTTGTTTGTGCAAATAACTGTTTGCAGTTACTCGTAAACTACGGGTGTATATGATGATATCATATATCTATTACGATTGATAAGGATAATTTACGAACAATGCAAGATATAAAAACATATCTTTCCACAGCGCCTGTGTTAGCTACTTTATGCTTGGGATTTTTAGCCAGTTTATTAATCGAGATAAATCGTTTTTTCCCAGATGCCCTGACTTTTCCCTTTTTTTGACTTTTATTTTCTAGAACTCGAAAGAAAAAAAAATGATGTTACTTTAAAAAAGAAGAATAAATGAGATTGAATCTATTTGAAATTCAAGGGGAGGGGTGAAGTTTGGATATAGAAAAAAGTCTCAATCTAGATCTAGACTCACAAATAGCCAATTAAGTAAATTAAAAAATTTTTATTAAAGAATTTATTATTCTTTTTTTTAACTTATATCCCTTTCTCTTTCTTCTCAAATTAAAAATAAAAAAAAAGTAGATACAATTTAAGTTAGTTATATGGCCAAGGGTGGAAATAGAAAAATAATTATTACTTTAGAATGTACTAGTTGTACTCAAGATAGCGTTGAAAAAAAATCAACGGGTATTTCAAGATATACGACTCAAAAAAATCGCCGCAATAATTCTAATCCATTGGAATTCAAAAAATTTTGTCCTTATTGCTATAAACATACCATTCATAGAGAAATAAAAAACTAGATTGAATCTAACATCTCTACCCAGGAATAGAAATAGAGCATATCTCAACAATAATTATGTCATTCTCAATTAAAACAAACTATGAATAAAATAAAGCCATCTTTTCGAAAGAAATCTAAGCCGACATCTTTTCGAAATACATCTAAGCCAACATCTTTTCGAAATACATCTAAGCCGACATCTTTTAGAAATACATCTAAACCGACATCTTTTCGAAAGAAATCTAAGCGGACATATTTGAAAAATAAATCTTATTTTAAAAAGAAAAAAAAGTTGACATCTAAGCGTAAACGTTTATCGCCAATTCAGCCTGGAGAGCAAATGGATTATAAAAATATTAACTTAATTAATAAATTTATTAGCCGGAAAGCTAAAATACTATCTCGTCGAAGGAGTCGATTAACGTTCAGACAACAACGCTCTATATCTAGGGCTATTAAACAAGCCCGTATTCTATCTTTGATACCTTTTACGCCTTTCCATTAAATAATGGAAAGAATTATGGATTTGTTCATCCCGAATTCATTTTCGTATTGTTTATAGTTTCCCGGAGAATTTCCGGGAGATTGGGTTCGTTGCATAATGTTGTATACAATACATATTGTTATTATAATATCAAACAATTATTATTTAATAAAATTTGTTTACATTTTTACGATTGTATATATATATACAAATCCATAAGCTCAGAAAATTTCTCTATAAATTGAGAATCAAATATAGCTATTTGCGCAAATGTTTTACGATTTGCAGGAAAAGGAAACTCAGGAAACTCCTCGTCCTCGCTCCTATACTCTTCGTCGATCAATTCAGATTTTACTATTAGATTTAAATCTATGAATCTATTATAACAGAGTCTATAACTGAGTATAATATCACGGGATGCTACAGCATTAATCCGAGTAATCCACAAACGACGAAAATCTCTCTTCCGCTTAATTCTATCTCGGTGAGCGGAAACTAAAGCTCTCATTTTCTGTTGATTAGCAGCCTTAAAAAGGCTTGAATGGGCTCCCCGGGAGCCTGATACGAATGCAAGAATATTTTTTCGACGTTTTTTAGCAATATCTCCACGTTTAACTCTGGTCATTGAGGTTGATTCTTCATAAATGATTAATCTATTTTATTTTGGATCAATCTTTTTTTATTATTTATAATAAACTGATTTTTCTGATGTATAAAATATTGATTCCAATGGCTTTTGCTACTCTAACCTTCCCAACCATAATTCCTTTTAGTTAGGTACTACTTTACAAGTAGGCAGGGGATTGGACCTTGCACTTAAAGGATGAATAATTCATAATTTGAATTATTACTCTTATCCATGTTATGGATTTCTTCGTTTCTATGATTATTTTTCTAACGGTAAGGTCCTCTCTATATGCCGGAGCCTTAAGACAGGAGATTCTTTGGTAACTTGTATAGTTTTCAATTTCTAGCTCTACTCTTCCTAGTAAGAAAAACTCTTATGACAAGATTTATAAAGCCAGTGACGACATGTCATTATGAGAGTTGGCAAGGTAGCTGACCTTTTGTCCGTTCTCGCAGCATTCGAAAACATAATTTTTATGTTTTTTCAATTTGCATTATTTCCTCGCTCAATGGATTGATGACCATTCGCTACCAATGAGGAAGTGCTTTTCATCCTGCATCAAGGTGATTGAATTTGCATCAATGTAAACCATAAATTTCATCCCCCCTAAAAGGGGATGATGGATCTGTGGATCCAAACGAATCGCACATACACCCTGGCGCATACTCCTTTGCGCTGAGGACACCGTCGAAGAGCAGGAGCTTTTGTTCTATTTTTGATTGGTCGTCTCGCGTTTCTAATAAGTTGTTGAATAGTTGGCATTCTTATGTTTTAAATCTGAATGGTTCAGATTGTCCTTAACCAACAGTCATCGTATATACAGGTAAATACAATGAATCCAAACGGCCTAGTCATATACATATTGTTATAGCAAATTCAATTATCTGAATGCAATTAGAATACATATTCTAATAATAATAGAATTTGATTAAAATAAAAAAACATTGGGACGTCGCCAAGCGGTAAGGCAGCAGGTTTTGGTCCTGTTATTTCGAAGGTTCGAATCCTTTCGTCCCAGAGTCTTCTATTGGAAAAAGAGAAGAAGACTCTACTTTGAAAATAAAATGGAACTATGATTTGAATAGGATCTAACTAGAGAGAGAGAAAGGGATATTTTTGCGGTGTAGGATGGGACGATCCAAGTGAGATAGAGATAAAATCTTTATGAAATTAGCCTATTGGATGTATGCTGGTCCTGCTCATATTGGAACTCTACGAGTAGCTAGTTCTTTTAAAAATGTGCATGCCATTATGCATGCTCCTCTAGGAGATGATTATTTTAATGTAATGCGTTCTATGTTAGAACGCGAACGAGATTTTACTGCCGCAACTGCTAGCATAGTAGATCGTCACGTACTAGCACGTGGATCTCAAGAAAAAGTTGTGGATAATATTCTTCGAAAAGATAAGGAAGAACATCCTGATCTTATCATATTGACACCTACATGTACCTCTAGTATTTTGCAAGAAGATTTACAAAACTTTGTGAAGAGAGCATCCCTAATTTCTGATTCCGACGTCATTTTTGCAGATGTTGATCATTATCAAGTGAATGAAATCCAAGCAGCGGATAGAACTTTAGAACAGGTAGTTCGCTATTATTTAGAGAAATGTTATAGACAAGAAAAATGGGATCAGTTTCTAACTGATACGCCTTCTGCCAATATAATTGGCATTTTTACATTGGGTTTTCATAATCAACACGATTGTCGTGAATTAAGACGTTTATTACAAGATTTGGACATCGAAATTAATCAAATAATTCCTGAAGGAGGATCTGTAGAAGATCTTAAAAATTTGCCAAAAGCTTGGTTCAATTTAATTCCTTATCGTGAAGTGGGCTTAATGACAGCGATATATTTAAATAAAGAATATGGAATGCCTTACATATCTACAGCTCCTATGGGAGCTGTAAATATGGCGGAGTGGATTCGCCAGATTCAAAAAAAGGTGAATACCTTAACTCTTAGTTCATCAAATAAAAGAGTGGATTATGAACCTTATATTGATGGACAAACTCGATTTGTTTCCCAAGCTGCTTGGTTTTCAAGATCTATTGATTGTCAAAATTTGACGGGCAAAGAAACAGTTGTTTTTGGTGATGCAACTCATGCTGCTTCAATAACTAAGATACTTGTTCGAGAAATGGGGATTCGTGTCAGTTGTGTAGGTACTTATTGCAAACACGATGTAGAATGGTTCAAAGACCAAATTCAAGGTTTCTGTGATGAAATACTGATCACAGATGATCATGCTAAGGTAGGAGATATGATTGCTTACATGGAACCATCTGCCATTTTTGGTACTCAAATGGAACGTCATATTGGTAAACGCCTTGATATCCCGTGTGGAGTTATTTCTGCACCAGTTCATATACAAAACTTTCCCTTGGGATATCGACCCTTTTTAGGTTACGAAGGTACTAATCAAATAGCTGATCTAGTTTATAACTCGTTTGCTCTGGGTATGGAAGACCATCTTTTAGATATTTTTGGTGGTCACGATACTAAAGAAATAATAGACAAATCATTGTCTACGGATATAGACCTAATTTGGAATCCTGAAAGTCGATTAGAATTAAGTAAAATTCCTCGTTTTGCCAGAGAAAAGGTAGAAAGAAATACTGCAAAATTTGCACGACAAAAGGGGATTGAAACCATTACTGTCGAAGTAATGTACGCAGCTAAAGAAGCTCTAGCTAACTAGAGAAATTGCTTTTCTTGTAGAAATGGACTGAATTACTATTCAAATTAGTATTCACAATTACATATCTATTTTGGATCGGATGAAAGATCCATTTTATGATCAAAATTCAATTGAGCTAAAAAAAAAGGATCTCATAACTAATAAAAAGCGATTTGATGCATATTAATAGATTCAGATATTATCTTTTTCACCTAAAAAATGGGTAAAAAATAGATGAAAGACGACAAAGTTAAGATTCATATCTATTTATGAAATAGCTTAAGCATACTTGAGCTAAAAGTACAGGTTCCTTTCCTTTTCCTGAATAAATAAGATATTTTTTGAATGAATTCTTTGAATTAATTACTCAAGCGGGATAAACCTTCATTATATGAAAGGGGGAGGAGGTGGTAGGAGGTGGGAGGTATAAGGGGCTAGCTTTTTATAGCTAGCCCGATGAGCTACTTAGCGAATTTGACGTTAAGTCTCGAAGGAAAAGCTTTTTAGGAATTGGAAGAATGAAACAAGTTGAATTTAGAGTGCTATTGTTAATCAGGTATTTTTCTACAAATTGAAACGCGTTTTCTTTCCATTTTTTTTATAGTTTTAAAAAGGAGAAACTCAAATAATGCGTCTACGTCTAGCTTTCGATTGTATCAAATTTTTTTATTATATCAATTTTGTGTCGTGGTTGTTTTATTATTATCCATTTATATTTCTTTTGTTATATGTTCATTTTAGATGTTTTAATCCCGTGCGATCTTATATAAGATCGCAATTAAGAAAATTTTTTTATCCTTTTTTAAGGAAAGGAAAAAAAGATTAAAGTTTTTTGAAAAAAAAAAATTTGCTTTTTTACTGCCATTTCTAATTGTCTTCTCTTTTTATTTATCTTATTAATGTAGTGCCAATCCAACAATAACATTTTGTTGGGTTGACAATAGTCTATTTTTTGAATATACTAAATTCGGATCAAGTTGTTTAACTTGATCCGAAAAAATCACTGGATTTGATTGGATGTATAAATCCTTTATGATTTAGTTAAGGATTCGATTTATGCCGTTCAATCAGAACGACTGTTCAAATATCGATTGAAGTAACTGCGGATTCTAAGGGTTGCTAACTCAATGGTAGAGTACTCGGCTTTTAAGTGCGACTATGGCCTTTTACACGTTGGGATGAATATATATATTGTCGATATCATCGGTAAATTTCTAAGACTACGACTGATCCTGAAAAGTAAATGAAAATGGAAAAAGCAGCATGTCGTTCTAAGAATCTCGACCTTCTTTTTTGATCAGAAGCGGATTTTATCCAAAGAATTCAATACATATTCAATATTAACATGGATTGATTTTGAAATCAGATCTAAATTTGAGAGTGCGAGTGATTAAGTCAAGTGAGTCAATGGATAAAGCTGGATGTCTTGAATCATAAGAAAAACCAGAAGAACGAGCTTCTGTTCCTCATTGAAACGAGGAATTGCCTTTACTAATCGGAAGTTAAAAGCTTTTTAGTAACCGATAAAGGAAGTTTAACCCTGTAGTAAATCAGGGTTTTCTACATTCACAATGAGTCCTAAGTACTCGAAAACAAATGTGTAAGAGAAATAGTGTACTGACCATATTCATTATATTACATGAGTCAGGAGAGCGATCGGATCGCCAAAATAAGAAATTTTCATTCTTCCTCATGACGAATGAAGATCTATGCGAAAAAATTATCAGATAGATATTTTTGTTCCAACTAGATCGCACCATGTATGATTTTAATAATCCAAGAAGGATACGGGGGGTTTTCAAAAATGGATGAATTCCAAACAAACAAACATCGATCTTGGCAACAATTCTTTTTATATCCGCTTTTTTTTCGGGAAGATCTTTACGCAATTGCTCATGATCATAATTTAGATAGATCTAGTTCCTCCGAACCAACGGAGATTGCAGTTTCTCATTTTTTGAGTTTTCTAATTGTAAAACGTTCAATACGTCGGATACGTAAACAGAAAAATTCAATTAATTTCTCCGATCACAATAAGAATTTTTCTTTTAAATCGATATTAGAAGGTTTTACAGTTGTTTTAGAAGTTTCGATCGCAATGCGATCAAAACATTTCATAAAAGGAATGAATGGATGGAATAGTCTTCGATCCATTCATTGCATATTTCCTCTTATGGAGGATAAATTACCACATTCCAATTATATATCGGATATACAAGTGCCCTACTCAATTCATCCAGAAGTTTTGGTTCGAGTTTTTCGTCGCTGGATCCGAGATGCTCCTTCTTTGCATTTATTACGATCGATTCTCCATGAGTGGAAAAATAGTTTTAGTGAAAAGAAAACTCTGATTACACAGAGAGAAAATACGAGATTCTCTCTGTTCCTTTGGAATTCTTATATGTATGAATGCGAATCCTTTTTCATTCCTTTTATTAAACAAATTTTGAATTCACAATCATTATTATATGCATGTTTTCCCGATCGAACTCATTTCGAAAAAAAGATGAAACAAATTGTTCTATTTCCTCTTCATAAAATGAGAAAAAAAAAAATATGGTTATTGAAGGATTGCTTCTTACATTATGTAAGATATGGAGAAAGAGCTCTTATAGCTCTGAAGGGTACGCATTTTCAAATGAAAAAATGTAGATATTATCTGTTTCATTTTTGGCAATACTATTTTCATCTTTGGTTTAAACCGTATAGGATACGGGGTCTTGAATTATCCAAAACTTCTTTTTCTTTTTTAGGTTTTTTTCTGCATGTTAAAATGAGATCTCTTTTGGTTAGAACCAAAATGCTAGATGATTTATTTATTACTGATTTAATTATCGATGAATTAAACCCAATATCTCCGATTAGATCAATTCTTTTTTCTTTGGCTAAAGAAAAGTTTTGTGATATCTCAGGGTGGCCAATTAGTAAATTGTCTTGGACCAGTCTATCTGATGATGATATCCTCGATCGATTTGATCGAATTTGGAGAAATCTTTTTCATTACTACAGTGGATCCATCAATCAAGATGGTTTATATCATATAAAATATATACTTCTACTTTCATGTGCTAAAACTTTGGCATGTAAACATAAAAGTACGGTACGTGTAGTTCGGGAACAATTAGGTTCGGAACTCTTTTCAAAATCGTTCTCAAAAGAAAGAGAGTTGCTTTCTTCGTCCTTTTCAAAAACTCATTCACAAAGAGAACGAATTTGGAATTCAGAAATTAGTCAGATAAACCCCCTGGCTAATTTTTGGCAAAAGAAGCAGAATAAACAAATAGAAAACTTATTTTGACTAATGAAATGCTTACTGAGCAATTGCCAGGATCAATCCCTACAGATCTTTTTCATCCGGAAATCCAACCAAATTATTAATCAAATCACTACATGGAGAAAGCCGTGTGCAATGAAAATTGCAAGCACGGTTTGAGGAGAGATTTCTTGCTTTTATAAAAAGAGCGGATAATCCACTCCATCCGATGAGTTCCGGGTTCAAGTCCCGGGCAACCCACTAGAATATCCTAAGGATCTGCCCATTTAGTCTGGATCCAATTCACTGTTTTCAATGTTATCTATTGCTCTTAACAACTAAGAGAGGTAGCATCCACTATTTGGGGTGGAATCATCCTAAGAAAGGATAGGGTCTTTCTTACCCATTGAAACAGTTGTTATATGTTATCTTTTATCGTTATAAACAATATTATTCATTTTGAACTTAATGCTATTATATAATTCTGAAATAAACAAGGATTGCAGAAATACAGATATTTTTGCAAAAAAAGCAAATTCTAATCTCATTGGATCCATCCAATTCTCTTTTTCATCCCATTCCTACTCTTAATATCTACAAGCAAAATAAAAATAAAAAAATACCTTACCCTTCTTTAAAGTGTAAGGTATTTTTATTTTTTAGTTTTCATATTATCTATCATTCCTTTCCCTACTAGATATTTCCTTACAATGAAGAGCCCATCCCATTGTAAGATCCGTAAAAAAAAAAACCTATTAAACCAATAATGAGAGTACCTGTTAAAGTACCTATTAACCAAAGAGGGATTCTTCCGGTAGTATCTGCCATTTCTATTACTTCCTTTTCTATTTTTTTAAGTAGTCATACTCAAGAACAATAATACAAGAGATATTGGATCTTACGCAACAATTTGACAATTTAGAAAAGTAAAAAAAGAATAATAATACTATTCCTAATTGAAAAAGTAGTTAGAGAATAGAACAGCAAGTACAAAAATAAGTAACAACCCCCAATAGAGGCTAGTACGATTCAATTCAACATTTTGTTCGTTTGGATTTGATTGTGTCATAAATAGCTCCGTGATTTAGTTTATATAATAAAAAAAAGTTTATCGCTGTATGAATTGCATTGCTGATATTGATCCCAAGAAGAAAACCGTAGGTATAGCTAGCCCGTGAACGGCCAACCATCTAATTGTAAAAATTGGAAAGGTTCTATCTATAGTCATTAATACCTCCTAAAAAGATCTAGATCTATTAAATTCATCGAGTTGTTCTAATGAATCGAAACGGCCAGTTACTAATGGAACTTCTTGTCGGCTTTCTGTAAAATACTCATTTGGCCGAGGGCTCCCAAATACATCATAAGCTAAACCCGTACTGACAAATAACCAACCCGCAATGAACAGAGAAGGTATAGTAATGCTGTGGATAACCCAATATCGAATACTAGTAATAATGTCAGCAAAAGCGCGTTCTCCCGTATTCCCAGACATGCTAAGCTCCCTATATTAAATTATTTTGGTAAATTGATCCCATGAGAAAAAAGAGATCAGGAAATGCAAAACTACTGAGAGTTTCTGATACCAAGGGTATTTGAAGTATAGTAAGTATAGCTAGCCTGCTGCTAACATAGCAATAGAATTTTACATAATAGATTATGTATGCCCCACATTCGGACACGATGTCCGATCTGCTGTTTTCTATAGCAGAGATATTCGGGAATAATACTTTGAATCGCAGTCCAAACAATATGACTTATTCTAATTCTAAATTCTTTTTTTTTCATTAGTATTTTCTTCTTCTTAAAACCATTCAAAAAAGGATTTTCTGTGTATGCATCTAAGAAAAAAGTTGGGTGTTTTTAAGCGAGAAAGCATTTTCTAATTGGATAGGGCTATACGGACTCGAACCGTAGACTGTCTCGGTAAAAAATCTCAAATTTTTGAGATGTACCAAAATTATTTGAACTGTTCCAAAAACCCAACATGCATTTTTATTGCATTGGGCTCTTTCATTAACTGATGGAAAAATCAGTTAATCTTGCCATTCTTTTCTTTCCGGAAGAGATAGATAAGATAAGAAGAAATTGGGTTGCGTTATATATACACAATATGATACAATATCACTTGAAAGAAAAGTAAGGCTACATGATTCTTTACGTTCGAATCCCAGGTCGAGTAGACCCCGTTCTTGTAAGAGCTATTAACCTAATAAATCATAGGGAGGGACTTATGTCACCAAAAACAGAGACTAAAGCAAGTGTTGGATTCAAAGCGGGTGTTAGAGATTACAGATTAACTTATTATACTCCCGAATATCCGACCAAAGATACTGATATCTTAGCAGCCTTCCGCGTCACTCCCCAACCTGGAGTGCCCCCCGAAGAAGCGGGAGCAGCAGTAGCGGCCGAGTCTTCCACTGGTACGTGGACCACTGTTTGGACCGATGGACTTACCAGTCTCGATCGTTACAAGGGGCGATGTTATGATATTGAACCCGTTCCTGGAGAGGAAAATCAATTTATTGCTTATGTAGCCTATCCTTTAGATCTTTTTGAAGAAGGCTCTGTTACTAACCTTTTTACTTCTATTGTCGGTAATGTATTTGGGTTCAAAGCTTTACGGGCTCTACGCCTGGAAGATTTACGAATTCCTCCTTCTTATTCAAAAACTTTTCAAGGACCCCCACACGGTATTCAAGTAGAAAGAGATAAATTAAACAAATATGGTCGTCCTTTGTTAGGATGTACTATCAAACCAAAATTGGGTCTATCTGCCAAGAATTATGGTAGAGCGGTTTATGAATGTCTCCGCGGTGGACTGGATTTTACCAAGGATGATGAAAACGTGAATTCCCAACCATTTATGCGCTGGAGAGATCGTTTCTGCTTTTGTGCGGAAGCACTTTATAAAGCTCAAGCTGAAACGGGTGAGATTAAGGGACATTACCTGAATGCTACTGCGGGGACATGTGAAGAAATGATTAAAAGAGCAGTATTCGCCAGAGAATTGGGAGTTCCTATAGTCATGCATGACTATCTGACTGGAGGTTTTACGGCAAATACTTCGTTGGCTCACTATTGCCGCGATAACGGCCTACTTCTTCACATTCACCGCGCAATGCATGCAGTTATTGACAGACAAAGAAATCATGGTATGCATTTCCGTGTACTAGCTAAAGCACTACGTATGTCTGGTGGAGATCATATTCATGCTGGTACTGTAGTTGGTAAACTTGAAGGAGAACGAGAAGTCACTTTGGGTTTTGTTGATTTATTGCGTGATGATTTTATTCAAAAAGATCGAAGTCGTGGTATTTATTTCACTCAAGATTGGGTCTCTATGCCAGGTGTTATGCCTGTAGCTTCAGGAGGGATTCACGTTTGGCATATGCCTGCTCTGACCGAGATCTTTGGAGATGATTCTGTATTACAATTTGGTGGAGGGACTTTGGGGCATCCTTGGGGAAATGCACCGGGTGCAGTGGCCAATCGGGTCGCTTTAGAAGCTTGTGTACAAGCTCGTAATGAAGGGCGTGACCTTGCGCGTGAAGGTAATGAAGTGATCCGTGAAGCTACTAAATGGAGTCCTGAATTAGCGGCCGCTTGCGAGGTGTGGAAGGAAATCAAATTTGAATTTGATACGATTGATCGTTTGTAATATCTATTGGGGAAATACTTATTAAGTAGTTGTAGTTTAAACGATACCAAGCCCCATGGTTCAATTGGTAGACACGCAGTTCTTAGGATACAGTGCTAGAGTATCTCGGTTCAAATGCTAGTGAAGTGACTTTCGTCCCTTAATCAAATTGAACTCGGCCCAATCTTTTCTTTGAAGATTGAGCCGATTTATAATGAAATTCAATTTCATTGAATATATTGAAAATAATAGGGGGGGGTATCTAGAGAGAATCTATTCTAAACTTGTTCAGTTTATTGAATCGGGACTGACGGGGCTCGAACCCGCTCTAACCAATTGAACTACAATCCCACTAGGTAAAATTTCAATTTTTCTTTATTTCGAATAAAATATAACTTCATATTATGATATTGAATTCAGAATATTAATTAAAAAGAGGATAGGGGGTCAACATTTATAGAGAAAGATGCTATTGGATTTTTATCTATTTAATAATTAAAAAGAGGATAGGAGGTTCACGTTAATGATATTAGATGCTATTGGATTTTTTAGAAATATGCATCTAAAATAGATTTTTAAAAGTAAGAGTGAATGAAAAAAAAATACTATGCGGAGACGGGATTTGAATCCGTATCATAAAGGTTATGAGCCTTGCTAGCTACCATGGGATTTATGGTGGCTTTGGCGGAGACGGGATTCGAACCTGTGTCTTCAAGGTTATGAGCCTTGAGAGCTACCAGACTGCTTTACTCCGCATTATCCCTTCATAGGAATCAAGTAAGAGTGAAAAAGGTTTTTTCACTGTAGATTAGAATTATAGATGATAGATAATTTCTTAAAAAGAAAAAAAAAAAGAGGTGGGGTGGTTTAAAGATTTGCCAGATATCCGTGTTAATATTAATAAATAACGTATATAATGATATGTGAAAGGAAAATATCGTCTCATTTTATGAATTGTGGTCAGATGTATTTGAAATATGTTATAATCATATGAGAAGAAATCTTCTTCGTCTCATTTTATGAATTGTGGTCAGATGTATTTGAAATATGTTATAATCATATGAGAGCTGGTAATAACTCTCACCAATTAATGTATTGGTTTTCAATGGAAAAATGTTTTCTTGAAATTGCAAAAAGAAATCGTTGTAAAAGTAAATCGGTAATGGATTGGTCAACCCCCCCCTGAAGGAATGGGGGTTGGTCAAGATGTCGGCAATGGGTTGGTCGGCCCCCCCCATAACGGGGGGGGAAGGGACTCCCCATAAGGGGAGAGAGGGGGACTATGACTTGTTTCAAACAAATTGAAACGTTTTTGGAGAGGTTAAGAAGAACAAAATTTTGATCAATTTAAGAGGTTATTATTATTTATTTATTTTATTATATTTATTTTATTATTATTTATTTTATTATTGTAAAAGTAATAGAAGCAATAGAAAAGGAGGAATTATGAACGACGAACAAAACGAATATTCATTTAACGACTATTTCTCTATTCTAGGAGCAAAGGACTATTATGCAGCGCGTCTTTTTATGAGATGGTTTAATGTACAATATTATATTTCTAGCAAAAATATTTCTATCAAAGAAACAAAACCCGTAGAACAAATTATGACAGAAGAAAACTATGTTGAATTGCTTGAAGATTCAGAAGAATCTTTTTCTTCTATGGAAGAAACAAAACCCGTAGAACAAATTATGACAGAAGAAAACTATGTTGAATTGCTTGAAGATTCAGAAAAATCTGTTTCTTCTATGGAAGAAACAAAACCCATAGAATCTATGGAAGAAACAAAACCCATAGAATCTATGGAAGAAACAAAACCCATAGAAGAAGATCTAGACAGATGGGATTCAAAACGTTTTAAACATTTATGGGTTTTGTGCGAAAATTGTGATACCTTAATCTATAAATTGTCTTTTTTAGAACAAAACGGTGTGTGTATAGAATGTGGATCAACTTTGCCGTTGACTAGTTCCGAACGAATTCAATTATTAATTGATGATAAAACTTGGTATCCAATGAACATAATGTTATCTAGTAAAGATGTGTTGGGTCAAAGACATACAATGTACGACATCAGAAAAATGCAAATTTACTCTTTTTTTCTATACAAAAAAATAGATCACTTTTTGACTAATTCCTCAATAGAGTTAGGCAACTCTATAGAATTAGGCAACTCAATAGAATTCATAACTAAATTCAACGTATTAGAAGAATACGCTAGTATTTTTCTTGCTATCGTCAACGTTGTTTTAGAGAAAGAATTCGTCAAATATTTGAATTTATTTGAAAACGAAGAACACGAGATAGAAGAAGACGACATATTTACTATAATACAAGATATTATTTATTTTGGTCTAGAAACAGTACAATTTTTCATTATTGAAATAGATCATCAAATCAAAAATGAATTGTATTGTCAGAGGATATTAAAAAAAAAACAATTTTTGGAATATTTTTTGAAATTCAAAAAAAGATTAAAGAACTTCTTCAAAAAATTACTATTTGAAGATAAGTTCATTCAAGTATTGAAGATTTCTTATCTGAAAAGATCACTGTTTTTTCCGCACGAAGACAGAAAGATGATCAAAATAAAAAAAATGTTTCCTTTTTATCCGTTGGAAATTGAACCGGAGATCAATTACTTTTTATGGATGCGAAGACGTATGTCGATATGTTTGACGGAAACATATCTGGTTTTCAAAAAATGGAAATTTTGGTTTAAATATCGTTCTTCTAGTTTACTAGAAGATAATGAATTCTGTCAATTCGGTTCTCGTATATTAATAGAATATGTGTTAGAAAAAAAGGATTCTGTAAAGGAATATATAAAAACTTTCTTCGAAAGTGAAGAAGAAGAATATATAGAAGAAGATACTGATGAAGATAGTGAAGAATATCCTTTAACGTATGCTTCTTTAACTAAAGAAGAAAAAGAATATATCGACGCTAGCATAGAACTAATTAGAAGTACACTTAATCTAGGAAAGGATGAATTTATCGATACTGGAGAAGAACAATGTTATGACGATTATAACATTTCCTATCAAACAGAAACGGGTTTGTTCGACGCTGTTCAAACAGGTATAGGCAAGATAAATGGGTTTACTGTCGCACTCGGAGTTATGGATTTTCAGTTTATGGGAGGCAGTATGGGCTCGGTAGTGGGTGAAAAAATAAGCCGTTTAATACAGTATGCGACTGAGCAATGTCTTCCATTAATTATCGTATGTGCTTCTGGCGGAGCGCGCATGCAAGAAGGGAGTTATAGCTTAATGCAAATGAATAAAATAGCTGCTAGGTTGCATACACATCAAAAGGATAAAAAGTTACCCTATATTTCAGTTCTCACGTCTCCGACAACTGGTGGAGTCACTGCTAGCTTTGGTATGTTGGGTGATGTTACAATTGTCGAACCAAATGCATACATTGCATTTGCGGGGAAAAGAGTTATTGAACAGACATTAAACCAGATAGTAGATGATGAAGATCAAATATCTGATTATTTATTTGATTTTGGAATGTTTGATAACATGGTTCCAAGAGCTCTTTTAAAAAATGTTCTGAGTCAAATAATTGACCTATATATAAATTCAAATTCTATTTGAATAATTTATTAGAATATTGTACGCTCAGGAGTTTAACCTATCCTTTTTTCTAGTTATTTTATTCCTCAATTTCCTTTTTGAAATAAAAAAAGAAAATTGCTACCTTATAGATGAAAAGACAATTGGTACCTGCTACCTTATGGATGTAGACAAAATTATTATTAATGGAAAATTGCTAGGTACCTGCTACCTTATGGATGTAGATAAAATTATTATTAATGGACCTTATGGATATTAATGGAAAATTGCTAGGTACCTGCTACCTTATGGATGTAGATAAAATTATTATTAATGGACCTTATGGATATTAATGGAAAATTGCTAGGTACCTGCTACCTTATGGATGTAGATAAAATTATTATTAATGGACCTTATGGATGGAAGACAATTGCTACCTTCAGGTTATTCTATTCCACTTTTCCCTTATTTTTGAAATAAAAAAAAAGTGTAAACCATGAAAACATTTATTATCTATGTCGTTTTCTTTATGGTACTTGACCAGATAATGCCGAGATAACACGTACTTTTGTTTGGGAAAGATTTCTTTAAGAAATCTTTGATTACCTCTAGAAATTTTCTCTTCTCTATAGAGAAGAGAAAATTTCTACTATTTTATATATTAATATTATAACCGGGAGGTTTAACATGATACTTTACAATTCCTACTTTATTGTTCAATGGATAGAACGATCTTTCCCAATTGTAATATTCGGGTTATATTATGGCTTTTTAGCAACATTGCCGATTGGCCCGGCGCAAATATATTACATGCGATCCATTTTGCTAAATGAGCAAATAATTGATGATAAAAGAAATCAAATTATTCCTGTTCAAAAATTGGTTCTTAGAGGTTCTTTGTTAGGACAAATAGTGGTTTTCTCATCTATTTATTTTGACCCTATTTATGCAATGATTTTCAAGCCTCACACAATGGCATTTCTGCTTGTACTGATTTTGATATTCATTATCATACGATCTTATATGCCCAATGTTCTTTTTAGAAGAAAACCGAATTCGGGAACAGAATTTTTTCTTGGGGTCGCTTTACAGTTGTTGAATCCCGCTCTTTTCGGTAGATCTGTTTATACTCGACTCATGAACATGATGTTATTTAGGTATAGCGGGAACTTTGTCTTTCTGCTGAGTATCGCAGCCGGATGGCTAAGCGGACAAATTCTTTTTGTTAAAATCACAAACAGTTTTTGTTCACGAGTGAGAAAAGACGTTCGTTTACACCCTGTTGAAAAGTTCGACTTTTTTTGTCTTACCTTCCAAATGATCTTCTTCGGTTATTTTATGGTCGCCTGCTATGGCAGGAATCCTTCTATCATCATAAGTAAATGGAATGATACAAGAACCTTTATTCAGGGTCCTATCGAAGAAGAAGACGACTTAGTTGAAGAGAGTCTAAAATCCCCTAATAAGAACGTTAAAGGAAATAAAACTCTACTAGTAAAAACGAAGAAAAAACGTCAACAACTTCCTATTTCTAAACGAGCTAAGGCTGAACCTGTTAAAGATTTTCTAAAAAGAATCTATTTAAAATCCAAATTTGATGAGGAAAAGAAAAAACTAAAAAGAATCTATTTTAAAGTACAAGATGATTTCAAATTAGATGAGGAAAAGGAAGAAAATTTATCAAATGTGATAATCAAAAAATGGCCATTCTTTTTCTTTGAAACTCATCGGGTTAACCGACCACTAAGATATGTACCGATTAGTTACTGTCTTCAACGCGGCCCTGTAAAAAGCCAAGTTGCTGAATACTTCTTCGATGTTTGTCTCAGTGATGGTGATCAAAAACTTTCTTTCACAGCTCCGGCAAGTATTTCATTTTTTTCAAAAATGTTAAATTTTAGTAATAGTCTGGATTCAAATCAGGATCACCTTGATGAATGGATAGAAAGAAAATCAGAGAGGAAAACTTATTTAGATCAAGAGTTTGAAGAAAGAATAACAGCTCTAAGGTATGGAGATCCTCTTGCAGATGTTTTCGAAACAAGAATCAGGTTTTCTAAAACAAAAGAAGGAAAGTATCTTTCAGAAGTTCATGATCCTTTACTGAGCGGGCCATTCCGCGGGTCGATGAATCAATTTAAATCATCATGGATGCTACATCCAAATGACTTCTGGGAAGAGAATACAAACCCATCTAAATCGCAATCTAACAACTATAGTTCTACTAACCGACTTTTTCGAATTTCCTTCATTCGACCAGAAAATAAGGAAAGAATCGTTCAAACAGAAAGAAAAGCAGCCGCAATAAAAATCATTTCTAAATGGTGGCTGAATAAAATCCGTGTCTTCTTATTAGAAGAGAAGAAACAGAAATGTTTGGATGAATCTACTTTGGAAGATTTATTGTCAAGATTAGATAGGATCTATCCTAGTTCTAAAAATTCATTAGAATATGTTTCTAACACATTGTCCCCAGCGTTTTTAACTAAAAAAATAGAAGAAGGCATCGCTTCTTGCGATAAAAAACTATTGACTAATTATTTATTGCATCTGTTTATTGAAACCACGGGTACGAGATGGGAGTTGCTTCTTAGTGTTATTTCTAGAGAACAGGCTTTGCTTTATGAGCGATTTTTTTTAATGAGTTCAAAAACATTTGAAAATTCTCCCATATCTCTGAATATTAAGATATCAGAGAAGGATTTTCTGGAGGGTTTTATAGAGAAAGAGAATTCAAAAAAAAATCTACCAAAACAAACGAATTTTGATATTTTTCAAGATTTTTTTGATCTTGATCTTGATTCCGAAGATTTTTTTGATCTCCATCAACTTTATCTTCTTTATAGCAAATTGAAGGAAAAATACCCATGGTTAGTTTATGATGAAGAAACTCGAATCGGAGATTTTAATAGATTTGTTGTGCCGAAACCTCCATCAGCATTAGTCGATGGAGCCTATGACAATTTAGTTGTAAAGGATTCGCTCGAATATCGTCCAAGAAAAACGCGACAGGTAATCATTATAAAACCCGTGGATAAAATAAAGGAAAAGGAAGAAAAAGAACCTGAAAATGAAGAAGAACAAGAAGGAATCTTTAGTTTCTTCAAAAAAGAAGAGAAACTAGAAGAGTACAAGAAAACGGATGAGGAAGAAACAGAAGAAGAAACAGAAGAAGATGACGATGGGCCCGAAGGTCGGGATATATATGTCTTTAGTTATCCCTATGAAGGAGATTTTCGTAGAGAGTTAATCAAAGGAGCCGTCCGTTTTCAACGACGAAAAACTTCAGCAATGTCTCATTGGACACCTCGACCAGAGTCGATTCTTTTCACCAGACTCAAATCAATGACTAAAAAACAAGATTATACCGCGAAGACGAAAACTGGTAGGAAACAGAAAGAGAAAGAGAAAGAGAAGTTATTGAAAAAGAAGAAAAAGAGCTTTTTTTCTCGTGAGGGCTTTTTTCAGTTTCATAATGACATTTTTTATTATGACAAGAAGATACAACGTAAGGAAAGACAAAGCGAAGTACAGCGTCGTGTAATACAACAATACTTTGACGGAGACTTGACTTGCTATTTCAGAGCTGCCATATTATTTTGTCATAAATATCTAAGGAAAAAATTGTATTTACCTCCTCTAATCATAGCCAAAAATGTTGGTCGTATGTTATTATGGCAGGTCCCCGAATGGGAGGAGGATTGGTTCAACTTGGAACAGGAATCCTATTTAAAATGTAACTACGATGGTTATGAGTTGACGGAATTTGATATCCCGAAAAAAGATTATATCAAAGACGGTATACAAATCAGGATTGTATCTCCTTTTCGCTTGAGACCTTGGTATGAGCCTGACTCCCAATATACTACTGCCACTGGTCAAAAAGAAGAAACAATTAGTTACTTAAATTTATGGGGTACAGAAAATGACTTACCTTTCGGTAATCAAGTAAAATATCCCCCCTTTTGGAAACCTATTCGCCAAGCTATTTGGAATTCCATATCCGATCGAACAAAACCTATTATCGACCCTATTATCAAGGGGAGTAAATATATCCAACAACGTATCCAACAACGTATCCAACAACGAATTAAACTTTTTGTAAGATTTTTCAATTTATTGAAAAAAGATTTATTGATGAAAAAAGATTTATTGAAAGAAGAATTTGAAAAGATCATCAATTTCTTGAATTTCTTAAAAAAAGAATTCGAAAATAAACTAAATAATTTGATTCCTATGAAAATTATGCAATTTTCTTTAAAGATGGTACAAGATAAACCTTCAATACAGATGGAAAAAGATCTGGATGACTACGAGTGGATCTACCTAATGAATAAGCGAATTCAACAAATGAATGAAGAGTATCGCTTTAATCTAGATATTTATGAAAAGTTGAAAACTGATTTTCAACATAAAATGGATCAACCTTCTCCTGACATAAAATCCAGATTGAAAAAGGAATGGACTCGAATCAAAATTTGGCGTTTGTTTTTCCAAAAAACAACTATTCGATTCATTAGAAAGAAATTGCCCTATTTTCTAAAAGTTATTTATTTTCGGGTTCAATTAATACTTATTAACCTCCATATAAATATATTGAATGTCATTGAATCAAATTTGGCATTTTGCATACAATGGAGCAAAAGTATTGAAGTAATTCAAAAAAAAGTTTCTCTAAAAAATAGAAACCGTTTCAAAAAGGACAAATCCAAAATAGTTCTGCAAGCGAAGGGGATTTCCCAAGCATATGTTTTTGCCAAAATATGGCAACAAATAACAAATATGAAAGGAATCTATGCAAAAGATTTATTAGAATCAAGAGCATCGTCTCCTTTAATAAAAAAAAATGTGAAGGAATTTTTGGATTCGCAAGGAATATTGGATTGTAAACATCCTGGAGAGTTAACGGTTAACCATTGGAAGCAATGGTTAAAATGGTGCGCTCGCTACAAAATAAAAAATCAAAATAGAAAAAAGGTTATTGGTAACCGATTCGGATGGAGTGAAGTTGCATCGTTTTTGGGACAAAAACGCTTTAGGGAGGTAATAAACCGACTTAAAAAGCGAATAAAATGTCATAGATATGATCTTTTAGCATATAGTTATCTTGATCATATGAAAGAGGATAATCACGGACCCGCGATTCAATACATATCACCACCAGATTATAAAGCTATTGATAAGTTTAAGAATCCCGGTTCTTACCAGAATTCCAAGAAGAATAAATCCAGGTTTGACAAGAAAAGCGAACCCGATTTTTACGCGGTAACTAAAGCGAAATATTTCACAAAGGAAAAATCTTACTATTCCCAATTCTTGTTGGAACCAGATCTAAAAAAACGACTAAACTTCGCAAAGAAATTTGGTGACGCTTTTCCTCCAGATGTGATAAGAGGAAAGATGGAAGAATTGTGGGATTTTCAAGAGATTCAAGTACCCGAAGACTTCGATGTCGATGCTTTTGTCATGGAAACTCTCCGAAAGAAAGAAGAGGCTCAGGAAAAGGAAAATGCCGCCCTTCAAGAGTATAACGAAGCGAAAAACAAGTTAAAGGAAGTACGACGTCAGATAAGAGAGAAGAGAGAGGAAAGATTGGAGGCTGCCACTACCGAACAAGAGAAAGAGAAATTGAAAATATTATTTAAACAAGAAGATCGTCTAACACGAAAAGAAAGAACCCGAGAAGTTAGGCAAAAATTCAAAAAGCACATGAGAATCGTCAGAGCTAACAAGCTAGAAAAAAAAGCAGCTAAAAAAGCAGAAAGGGAAAGAAAAAAGAAAGAGGAGGAAGAGAGAACAATATATTTAAGAAAAAAATATAAGAATAAGAAAAAGGAAAGTCTTCTAGTTCGAGACTTTTCCAAGATTTATGGTGATTATCAAAATATCGCTAAAATCAATCGTTACCGCGAGGACGCAGAGGTTCGAGTAGAAATCAAGAACAGTATTTTACAAAAAGATGCTCGGAAATCATTAGAAAGTCATAAGAAAGGATGGGATGAAGTGTTATCAAAATTGGATAACAAAGTTAAAGTAGGATCTAAGAAATTGGATAAGAAATTGGATAACAAATTGGATAACAAATTGGATAACAAATTGGATAACAAATTGGATAACAAATTGGATAACAAAGTTAAAGTAGGATCTAAGAAATTGGATAAGAAATTGGATAAGAAATTGGATAACAAATTGGATAACAAATTGGATAACAAATTGGATAACAAAGTTCAAGTTGCATCTAAACGCAAGACCAAGCCGAAAGCTAATGAAAAAGAGATACGAAATCCTAATGCCAACTATCTCAAAAAAAAAGAGAAGAAACGTAAAGCAGAACGACTTGCAAGGGAGGAAAAGGAAAAAATGGAAAATGTAGATGAAAAAAACCAACTGAACGAACAAAAAGAAAAATTAGCGTATCGGGAAATGGCAAATAATGTTGTAATATGGAAAATAAAAGAAGAGCTCGAAGATTTGCCGTTAAGTTATTGGTTATCCAAGTTCAGAAATGCGTCTCGTTTTCTTGATGAAAAAAAATTAGGCAGCGCAGATTCTGTAACCAATATCACTAAAGCATATGTGCAAAAGGGGCATCTTGACTTGCATTTATTAGATACTATATTGTATCTCAAACATCGCTTTCCGGAATACGACGATATTAAGAAACTTTTTGGTAAACTGAGACGAAGATCTATACCCCTTGTACCAGGATACTTGAATGACCGGTTCTTGATATACAAAGTTGCAAAGCTTTTCTTAAAACTAAAGAAAGAAAAAATCGGTGTAAACCTTTTTGATAAATCTCGAAAAACATCGTTTTCCAAAAAGGAGACACGTCTTTTCAGAAAAATGAATCGTATGCATTTCTTTGATACAAATGAAAAAATTTCAAGTTCTTTTATTTTCGAAGATGTTTTTCTTCCAAGACGCCGTCGAGAATTTCGAATTTTGAATCTTTTGAATCTGGAAAATCATTTGGATGAGCGCGAAAAATTCAATGGTAAACAAATACCAAATGACCCAGGTTTTGTAGAAAAAAATGAACATCTGGTCATAGATACAAGACAAAAGATAAGACGTTTTCTTTGGCCTCGTTATCGATTTGAAGATCTTATTTGCATGAATAGATTTTGGTGGAATACCAATAATGGTAGTCGATCTTCTATGTTAAGGGTACGCATGTATCCAAAAATAGAAAATGATAATTGTTTTGATTTTCTCAAAAAAAGTCTTATTTCAATAAGAAATATTCTTCAAAATTTTGGAAATAATAGCAAAAGTTTCTTGGGTATGAAACATTTGCTGATTTCTGGACGAAATGAAGCTACAAATGAAGTAAAATACAAAAATGAAAAATCTTCTTTTTGTAGCATAAGTTCGTCTCTCCCTTCTAACCGCTTCTCGTTCAATGAGATTAAAACGAAATTTAAAGCGGTTCAAATTTCGATTTCAGATTTTCTGAAATCGTTTCGAAATTGGCTCAATTCGCTTCCTTATAAACTGATCTTTTTTATTCAAGAATCGATTAGAAAACTCATTTCTAAAGTCAAACTTTTTATTCTAAACCGGGTTAGTTCTCTGAAAGAGTTTTTTCTAAACCAGATTTTTCAATTGAAATCCAAGTTTCAAAGATCTATTAGAGTATTTAAAGATAAACAAAAAGCTAAACTTATCAAGTTTCTGACTTTACTCAAAAATAATATAGAGGTTCTTATCAAAAACCTAGAACCAGATAAACCGCTAAATCGTTCGCAGAAGGTTCGGAATAAACCACTAAATCGTTCGCAGAAGGTTCGGAACGTCATTTGGTCGATTTGGTCGTATGTTAAATCAGACATCTATAACATTTTGTCTGGTCTATGCGGTATACCTATACCCCATAGTAGAGGGATTCGAATTCAGCTCCCTGTGCCTGAGTGGCTCAGATCTAAAATAGAGTCTTTTCTTTATCGATCATTTAAGATTGTTGGATCTTCATTATTTTATGTCGGTAAGAATTGTTTCTTTTCTCTATTTTCTGTTGCTAACTTTTTTGGGAGGTTTTTTAGATAAATAGCAACCACAGCTATGGCTGGTTGCTTTAGTAAATTGCTAAAGCAGCCAGCCATAGCTGTGTAAACCTATTCCCAACAAATCAACCCCTAAGTAACAGGTCCAAACTAGAATAAATCCTAGAGAAGCAACAATTGCCGATTTTTCTCCATTCCAACCTCTGTTTATTCTAGTATGTAAATAAATTGCAAACAGAATCCAAGTTATTAATGCCCAAGTCTCTTTTGGATCCCAGCTCCAATAAGATCCCCATGCTTCGTTAGCCCATACTGCTCCGGAAAGTATACCTATAGTTAAAAGAGCAAATCCTAGACCAATTGTACGATAACTTAATTGATCTAATTGGTTAATCAATATCCATTTGCGATAATTTTTTCCAAAAATCTTTTGATTTATTTGGGACATAATGACTAAAAAAGCTATCGATGATAGGGATCCACATAAAAGAGTTGCATAACTGCATAATATCATACTTACATGCATCACTAACCAATGAGATTGTAAAGCGGGTACTAACATTGCAGATTGCTGCATTTTATCCGGAAGACCTAAAGTAGCAAAACCATGAGTTACCATAGCACTTGGCGCAGTGATTGCACCTAACCACCAAGCATCCTGGCCCCGTAGTTCATATATAACTATATGAATCACGGAAGAAATCCATGAAAGGAACATGAATGACTCATACAAATTACTTAACGGTAAATGCCCCGAATAGAGCGAACGAGTAACTAATATTCCCGTTATACAAATACATATCACTATCATTCCCTTTCCTCCCGAATTACTTAGTTCTTTACTTTTCAAAAGTAAAGTTCCCCAATAAATGAGAGTTATAACAAAAGTAAGAGAAAAAGAGACATGAGCTAATATATGTTCTAGAGTGATAAATATCATAGATAAACCCATTTATTTATTTATTTTTGTAAATAGAATACGTTTCGTAAGATAAAGATAAAATCGATTGATATCTGACATAGAGCGAACAATGATAATAATTTACTTAGGTACCTAAGTAATAGATATCTCTATCGAAAGGAAAGGATTTAACGCATAGTATCTTATTAACAATAATGCCGCCACTCGGATTTGAACCGAGATGCTCTAGCACTGCATCCTAAGAGCAGCGTGTCTACCAGTTTCACCATGGCGGCTTGGTATCGTTTAGACTACATTATACTATTTTTTCGTGGAAAAGCAAATATTGAGAAGAAAATTCTATATTTGCTTTTCCGGCATTCTATAGAATTAGATATCACCATAACGGAGTATGGCGCAGTTTGGCAGCGTGACACCTCGGGATGGTGGAAGGCACAGGTTCGAACCCTGTTACTCCGAAGTTAGTTGGTTGATCCCAACTTGATTTCTCATATCCCTTATCATTTCTCATATCCCTTATCATTGTAATAAGCCAAATCCTTCGATGAGGATTTGGTCGATAAATTTCAGTCTGATTGCTTCATTGGGATCGAGATAAACATCTCTTTCCATTAGATATTCAATTATTTCAGGTTCTTGTTCTGTATTTTCTATATAAGCATCTAATACATACGTCCGTAATCGGCTTATCTGCTCTGCCTCGGAGGCTGATTGTATTCCAGAATACGAACGATAATCATAAGGAGACATGCGTGGTTGGTGTATCATAACACGAGAGTATTTACTTACCTTTCTTTTTGCAAAAGTGCCCCCGTGTATAATGAAAGCTCCCATTGAAGCATTTAATCCGTAGCCAAATGTAGCTATATCTGCTGTTACATAGTCCATAACATCATAAACAGCGACTCCTTGTCTCAGACCACCACCTCGACAGCAAATAAAAAATGAATAATCCTTTATTTCCTCTTCTTGATCTAAATAAATCATACATTTCATAATTTGGTCGGCAGGTTGTTTTTCTAACGCCCGACCAAGAAAAAGGCATCTTTCGAAAAATAATTGATAATACAATTCCACCCAGTGTACGGGCTCCTCTTTCCTTTCAGACTCGGAGAATTCTTCTAAGGATTTGTCCGATTCTTTTTCCCTAGCGTGTGGATCATATTCCGACTCTTTTTCCCTAGCGTGTGGATCATATTCCGACTCTTTTTCCCGTGGTTCGTAGTCACCAGAAGAAGAGTCTTGGTCAAGATCTTCTTGTTCGTCGTATTCTTGGTCAAGATCTTCTTGTTCGTCGTATTCTTGATCAAGATCTTCTTGTTCGCCGTTTTCAAAAAGGCCTCCAAATATATCTTCCTCTTTTTTAAGAAGGTCTTGAATTTCTCTCCTTTCTTCTAAAATGTCAAGTTTTTCTTTTTTTTCTTTTTCAAGAAAGTTTTTTTTCTGTTCCCCATCTTCCAGAAATTCTTTTAGTATTTCGTTTTGCTTTTCTTTTTTTCGTTTTTCGTGTTTAGATATTTCTTCAAATGGCACTTTTGGTATACCTCCTGTATTTAAACTCATTCTATATATTCCTCCGTCGTTTTCTTTCTCAATCTGAATTAGATATATTTATTACCAATTAGAGTACGTGCTGTAGCATTAGAATTAGATTGATAAATCTATCTAATAAAATTCCTAAATATAATTAGAGTACGTGCAATACAATAGAATTGACACGTATTTCAGAAAACGCCTCCTTTAATTTCACTATGTCGTTTTTTATTATTATTTATTTCTTTTTTTTCTATTATTTTATAAAAAAACTTATAAAATAACCCTTACTGAAATTATCTTTTTTTTCTATTATTTTATAAAAAAACCCTTACTGAAATATTCTTTTTTAACTTCTTTGTTTGAAATGCAAAATTCAAGGTGGGGTAAAAGAAGGAAAAACCTGCGGTCTTAGCGCTTACTTGGCGACGTCCCAATGTTTTTTTTTATAAATTACTATATAATATTTTTCATTTTTATTTGGGTTATGCATAGAAAAACCGTAAGGGCATAGATTCTTGAGTTAATCAGATATCATCTTAAAAAGAAACAAGTATATACATTCATTGGTCATTCTCTATCAAAATAGGGTTAATATTATAATGAAGAAATGATCCCTTCCAACTCGAAGACTAAAAGTCTAATCTTTACGTACGAAAAAATTCGATTGATTGGCCACTTTTGGATCTTTACATCCTTTTTATTCATCGGAGAATCAAAATGCCAGTTATCCTTAACTTTCATATTTGTCTAGACGATACCGCTTTTTATTTGAATAATCTCTTTTTTTCCAAATTACCTGAAGCTTATGCGATTTTCGATCCAATTGTTAATGTAATGCCAATTATCCCTCTGTTGTTTTTTTTATTAGCCTTTGCTTGGCAAGCTGCCGTAAGTTTTCGATAAGAATAATCAAAAAGTTTTTTTTTTTTATTTTCTTCATACGGAATAAAGATTAACTCTTTATTACTTTTATTTAGTGATTAGAATATGTTATTTTGCATATAATTTATAGAAAGACAATAAATAAAGAATTTTATTCTATAGATTAGTACTGTAGTTTGAAAAGAAAATTGGAATAAAATTAAACCCTATTTAATTCTGTTCAATTCCGAGCAAAGAACAAAAGAGAAACAGAATAGATTCTAATTTATGAATCTGCTTTTTTTTCTTTGCTCGACTAATCAATATATGATCAATAAATTGATGATCTATTCCGTTTTCCACTAAGAATCTCGGAGATTACATAATGCTTACTCTTAAGCCGTTCGTTTATGCAGTAGTTACAATTTTTGTTTCTCTCTTTATCTTTGGATTTTTATCAAACGATCCAGAACGAAATCCTAGACGTAAAGAATAGTGATTGAAAAGGAGAAAGTAGATATTGTAAAAAGGCCTATTTCTTTTTATTTGTAGGCGAGGAGCCATCTCAAGTGGCTGAACGGAGAGAGAGGGATTCGAACCCTCGGTACAAATAGTTTGTACAACGGATTAGCAATCCACCGCTTTAGTCCACTCAGCCATCTCTCCTAGACGGATCTAAAATGAATATAACATTCCACTAAATAAAGACATGATTAGAAAGGTGAAAAAAGAGCAACATTGCTAATTCATCAATATATTTTAACAAATGCATAGTAAAGAACAATAGCATAAGTTCACTATATACAATTCTACTTCATATGGAATGATAAATATGAAGTAGAATTGTATTTCTAGTACATGATCAATTTTCTATTATTAGTCATATTCATTGATAATTCAATATTACTAAATCATTTTGTATTTAAAATGAACGGAATTTATTTTTATTAATTCTATTAAATTCCACTTCTACCCCATACTACGAGTGAAAGAGAAAAAGTAAAAACTACCATTAGAGCAGCCCAAGCGATACCAACTATATCCATACGAATACCTCTCTTTTTTAGAAAACTTAAAGAATCAAAAATGATAAAAGATGATAATGGAATTAATAAGAATAGTGCAAAGTGGAAAAAACAAAATCCTTTACCTTCCTATTCTTCTCAAAGGATGAGTCCATAGTAGAGACTTGAAGCCTTGGAACTGGTGACTCTCAATTAGGTATCGGATCAGATATTAATCGAGATATTTGATCTGAAATTACACAAGTTGTTTTTAACAGACATGTATACGAGACTTTTTAATTTTTATACACTACCAAGGCGACACCCAGATTTGAACTGGGGATCGAGGATTTGCAGTCCCCTGCCTTACCACTTGGCTATGTCGCCATCCCCAGATCTAGTTTATATAAGATATAATAAGATATTGCAACGTACTCTTCTTTATGGACTCGGATATATAATATAACTTTATAGGGAGTCCCCAGGTCGGGAATTTATACTATTCGAATAGGAAAAAAAGGAAGGGGAGGGGGATAGGTTTTCAATTCCCTATCCTATTGAAATGGGGCCTATACTTGTATAATACGGGTTATAGATTTAGAGTCCCTCTTAGTTCCTTCCTTTAGTATAGGATAGAAATTGAGAGTATCCATAATATAAAATACGTATTTGGTTAATAACTAGATTATAAAAAGTAAAAAATATCTAAATATATAATATAGAATTATACTCTTTTTTTTTATTCTATTTTTATAGTAGAGTGAAAAAAATGGAATTTTTTGTCGAATTTATTCTTATTCGTCTAAATGAGGAATAAATATCGAAATATAGAATATACTTTCTAATATAAGGATAGCAAACATTCAATGCGATTAGAAGAAAAAAAGAAAAGAATATTTACAATTCCCCAATTTGGTAAAATACAACTTGAAGGCTTTTTTCGTTTTATCGAAAAAGGCTTAATAGAAGAAATCAATAACTTTTCAAAAATTGAAAGCCTAGATAAACAAATCCAAATGATCCTTTTTGGGAATAAATATAAATTATTAGAACCTTTCCTTAAAGAGAGAGATGCTGTATATATGTCTCTTACATATAACTGTGAATTATATGTACCAGCAAAACTCATTCTTAAAACGAAAACTCGTGAAAAAATACAGGATCGGATTTTATATCTGGGAAACATCCCTTTGATGAATTCTAAAGGAACTTTTGTAATAAACGGAAATTACAGAGTTGTGGTCAATCAAATAGTAAGAAGTCCCGGTATTTATTACACTAGGGAACGAAAACCGTCGGGAAATATTATCTACATTAGCACAATAATTTCAGATTGTGGAAGAAGATTAAGATTAGAGCTCGATAAAAAAACAAAAAAGATATGCATTTGGATAAACAAAAAAAAAATATCTATTGTGCTTTTATTATTGGCTATGGGTCTAAATTCGGAAGATATTTTATTCTATAAGAATCTTGAAGCATTTTTCGAAGATTCGGAGGAGTATTTGAAATACTATGAGTATGATGAGAAGAAAGCTATTTTGGAGTTTTATGATAAATTTGACATAAATGACAAATTTGATTTGGATGAAGAATTTGACAAATTTGATTTGGATGAAGAATTTTTTTCTTACGATTCTATATATGAAGAAGTCAAAACCTTTTTGCAAAGGTTTTGTTTATTAGGAAAGATGGGTCGGCAAAATCTGAATAAAAAGCTAAGTCTTGTTAGATCCGAGAACGATATTTTATCATTACCGCAGGATATATTGGATGCTGTGGATTACCTTATTAAAGTACAATTTGGAACAGGTACACTCGATGATATTGATCATCTAAAAAATCGATATGTTCGTTCTGTAACAGATTTATTGCAAGAGCAATTACAATTAGCTTTATCGGATTTCATAGAAGAAGTTGAAGAAATTATAACTATTGCACCATCTGTAGCAAACAGTGCTAAAAAGAGAATTTATTTTATTCAATCGGAATTGGATAAGCTAACTTATCCAGTAACGAAGACTTTTCAGGATTTTTTTGGTTTACATCCTTTATCACAATTTTTGGATCAAACTAATCCATTATCAGAAATAGTTCATAGTCGAAAAGTGAGCTCTTTGGGCCCTGGAGGATTAACAAGTCGAACTTCTACTTTTCGTACACGGGATATTCATCCTAGTCATTATGGACGTATTTGTCCGATTACGACAGCCGAAGGAATAAATGTTGGGCTTATTGGCTCGTTATCCATTTATGCAACGCTTGGCGATTACGGTTTTTTACAAAGTCCATTCCATAGGCTATCTGAGAGATCGAACGAAGACCATATGGTCTATCTATTACCGGGAGAAGATGAATATTATCGGATAGCTATAGGAAATTCTCTGGCATTAAATGAAGCAGTTGCAGAAGGACAATTTACTGCAGCTCGATTTCAACAAGAATTTTTAGTTTTTGCCTGGGACCAAGTTCATTTCAGAAGTATTTTTCCTTCCCAATATTTTTCCGTTGGAGTTTGCCTTATTCCTTTTATGGAACATAATGATGCGAATCGTGCTTTAATGGGTTCTAATATGCAGCGCCAAGCACTTGCACTTCTTCAACCTGAGAAGTGTATTGTCGGAACTGGATTAGAGGGTCAAGTAGCTCTAGATTCAGGAAGTGTAGCTATAGCCAAGCAAGGGGGAAAAATAAAGTATATTGACGGTAAAAATATAACCATAACTTCATCTGTTGCTCGAGACAATATAGAAACAGAATTGATTTTATATCAACGTTCTAATAGTGATACTTGTATGCATCAAAAACCCCGAGTTCGCCAAGGGGAATATGTAAAGAGGGGACAAATTATAGCAGACAGTGCTGCTACAGCAGGAGGAGAACTTTCTTTGGGAAAAAACATCTTAGTGGCCTATATGCCATGGGAAGGATACAATTTTGAAGATGCAATACTTATTAGTGAACGTCTGGTATATGAAGACATCTTTACTTCTTTCAAAATTGTAAGATACGAAATTGGAGTTTATTTAACGAACCAGAGCTCTGAAGTAAGAACCAGAGAAATACCTCATTTAGATCCTTACTTACTCCGTCATCTGGACGAAAACGGCCTTGTAAGGATAGGATCTTGGATAGAAACAGGTGATATATTAGTAGGTAAATTAATACTGGAAGAAGAAGAAAATACTCCAGAAGGAGAATTATTACAAACTTTATTTGATATTAAGGCACCTACTGGAAAAGAAACTTGTTTTAGAGTCCCTAAAGATGTAAAAGGTCGAGTTATCGATGTGAGATGCCTTCAGGAGTTAGGAGAAGAAGACGAAGATTATGGTGTTTATGTAGAAAAAGTTCATGTATATATTTTACAAAAACGTAAAATACAAGTGGGTGATAAAGTAGCTGGAAGACATGGTAATAAAGGTATTATTTCAAATATTTTACCCAGGCAAGATATGCCTTATTTACAAAATGGAACACCAGTGGACATGGTATTAAATCCATTAGGGGTACCTTCACGAATGAATGTAGGACAGATCTTTGAATGTTTGCTGGGTTTAGCAGGAAAACTAATGAACAAACATTATAGACTGGCACCTTTTGACGAAATGTATGAAGGAGGCGCTTCTAGAAAATTAGTGTTTTCTGAACTTTATAAAGCTAGTGAGCAAACAGCTAATCCATGGGTATTTGAAGCTGATCATCCTGGAAAACATAGATTAATTGATGGAAGAACAGGAAAGGTTTTTGAACAACCTGTTACAATAGGAATAGCTTATATATCCAAATTGTGCCATCAAGTTGAAGACAAAATTCATGCACGTTCCAGTGGACCTTATGCGTTGGTTACACAACAACCTCTAAAAGGAAAATCTTCTAGAGGGGGACAACGAGTAGGAGAAATGGAAGTTTGGGCTCTAGAAGGTTTTGGTGTTGCTTATATTTTACACGAGATACTTACTTTAAAATCTGATCATATAGACACTCGTCAAAAAATATTTAGTGCCATTTTCAACAGAGAACCAATGCCTAAACCCAACACTTTTACAGAATCTTTCCGATTGCTCAGTCGAGAACTACGATCTTTAGCTCTAGAATTGAATCATACTATTTTATCTGAGATAGACTTTCAGATAGATAAGAAGGAAGTTTGATCAAAACTAATCAAAATTCAAATTTTTTTTATATAAAAAAAAATATATATATGAGTGACCAGAATAAACGCGAACAACTTCAAATTGGATTAGTTTCTCCTGAACAGATTCTCGCTTGGTCTGAAAGAATATTACCTAATGGAAAAAAAGTGGGACAAGTGACTAAAGCACGCACTATAGATTATGTAACTAATCAACCAATAAGAGATGGGTTATTTTGTGAAAGAATATTTGGACCTAAGAAAAGGGGAGTTTGTGCTTGTGAAAACCCTGAAGAAAATGAGAAGAAAAACAACAACTCAAAAAATGAGAAAAAAAACAACAACTCAAAAAATGAGAAAAAAAACAACAACTCAAAAAATGAGAAAAAAAACAACAACTCAAAAAATGAGAAAAAAAACAACAACTCAAATTTTTGTGAAAAATGTGAAGTTGAACTTTTTATTGATCCTCGAATTCGAAGATATCGAATGGGATACATTAAACTGGCATGTCCAGTTGTTCATATTTGGTATTTCCAACGACGTCCCAGTTATATCGCGGATTTATTAGATCAATCTCGTAAAGAATTAGAAGGCCCAGTATACTGCGATGTGTGACTTGATCGCAAGCTCCGATTATACAGTTCCTACAAAACTGTCATCCTATTCAATCTAATTGGGATGCCCTTAGTTCTGACACGCCCCTCGGCAAGAGGGACATGAAGCTCAGAATGAAAAAGATGTTAAGAGGAATGAATCTAGGGTTAATATCTTGTCTATTTTTTAACAAAACTTTGTAATAAATCTTAGAAAAAAAGATATGGTTATAGAAGTCTATTCATCGCACATATGCTTCAAATAGTATTGTACCATTGAAGTAAAACATAAACCTACAGGATCAATTAATAACGAGATACAGACAAGTAAATCCCTTATGAATTTCAAATGAATTGAAGGTCTTTCACAATAGAAATATATCGTTCGAAAGGGAGAAGACTGCTCACTAATTCCATAAGTTCATTAATACGAATTGCACACGAATTCGCTTGGAACTTGAGCAAAGAGTAACTATTTAGTTATAGAAAAAAAACAATACATAATCATTTTCCATCTCTATAGTTACTTGAGCCGGATGAGAGAAAACTTTCATGTCCGATTCTGAGGGGGGGGAAAAAAGATTCTAAAAACCTATCCAAATATTTGTCTTGCTAGGCCCATAGCTAACAAGCCTACTTTATTGCGGCTTCACGGTTTAATTCGTAATTATGAACATATAGTTTCGCTCAAATATATTGCTTCTTATCTCTCTTGGAATTTTGCGCTAGTTCAAGAACGAGAATTTGCCACTGGAGGAAAAGCTATCAGAGAACAATTAGCTGGTCTAGATCTCCAAATGATTCTAGATCGTTCTTATATAGAATGGAAGGAAATAGATGGAAAAATATCCATAGTATTTTTGGAAGCAGAAAACAATAAGGACTTAAGAGAACTATATAATAGTTATCAGAAGCAACTTATTTTGCTTCAAAGAAGAAAAAATCGTTTAGTTAGACGGATGAGATTGGCTCAATATTTTATTCGAGCAAATGTAGAACCACAATGGATGGTTCTATGCCTATTACCAGTTCTTCCTCCCGACCTAAGGCCAATGTTTCAATTAAATGAAGGTGGAATGCTTGTTTCGGATCTCAATGAACTTTATTGCAAAGTTCTCCGTATTAATAATAGTCTTTTAAGATCCATAAAAGGGAATAGTTTTTTGCCACTACCGAGTTTATTTTTTAAACAAAATAGAAAACTACAAAAAGCTGTCGATGCACTTCTTGATAACAGTATAGGTGCACAACCGGTGAAAGATAATCATGATAGACCTTATAAATCGTTTTCAGATTTCATCCAAGGTAAAGAAGGACGATTTCGTCAAAATTTACTTGGAAAACGGGTTGATTATTCAGGTCGTTCTGTTATTGTGGTAGGTCCCCATCTCTCATTGTATCAATGTGGATTGCCCCGAGAAATGGCAATAGAACTTTTTCAAGTATTTTTAATTCGTGATCTGGTTGAACGACAGATTGCTCCCAATCTAAGAACTGCTAAAATCTTAATTCAAGATAGGGGATCTATTATATGGAACATGCTTAAACAAATTACCCAAAGATATCCCATATTGTTAAATCGAGCACCCACTTTACACAGATTAGGGATACAAGCGTTTATACCTGTTTTAATAGAAGAACGTGCCATTCGGTTACATCCATTGGTTTGTGCAGGATTTAATGCAGACTTTGACGGAGATCAGATGGCTGTCCACATACCCTTATCTATGGAAGCTCAAGTAGAAGCTCGTTTACTTTTGTTTTCTCATCTCAATCTTATTTCTCCAACTATAGGAGATCCCATTTGTGTACCGACCCAAGATATGCTTCTAGGACTTTATAGATCAACTTTTCAAAAAAATGAGGGTGTTTTTGAAAATAGGTACTACTCGAATAACTCTCAAAAAAAAATCGTCTTGCCTTCGTTTTATAGCTATGATGATGCGCTTAAAGCTTATGAACAACAACAAATTGATTTAGACAGTCCTTTATGGCTCCGATGGAGGAGAGATATAGATACCTCTATTATTAATTCAGTAAATGGGGAACTTCCAATCGAAGTTCAATATGAATCTTTAGGTACCTTCTACGAAATCTATGATTATTTTCGAATAAGAAAAGGTAGAGTGGGGGAAATACTTAATAAATACATTCGAACAACCGTTGGTCGTATTCGTTTTAATCGAGAAATAGAAGAAGCTATAAAAGGTTTGTGGGCTTATGAGTTTCAACAAGAACTGTCACAATTCAGAATTTAATGTTTTTATGATTCTTTAATTCGTGCAGTGATAAAGATGAAGGAAGGGTGCCTTCGAGCTAAACCCCCTCCAAAAACCCCCATTTGGGGGTTTATCCAAAATAAGGATTTCTTATGACACAATCTAATTTTCTCAAAGTGTCTCCTTTTGAGATGCCCTTTTTTAATAAAGGGATTGACAAATTTGTAATAAAGCGTCTTATTCGAAGATTCGTAAATCAATTTGGAATGACATATACATCACATATATTAGATCAACTGAAGATTTTAGGTTTCCAGCAATCTACCGATGCAGCTATTTCATTAGGAATTGATGATCTGTTAACAACACCATCTAAACTATGGCTTATCCAAGATGCGCAGCAACTTGGATTCGCTTCGCAAAGACATCATGATTATGGAAATGTACATGCAGTGGAAAAATTACGTCAATTGATTGAGATATGGCATGCTACTAGTGAATATTTGAAACGAGAAATGAATCCGAATTTTCAGATGACTGATCCTCTTAATCCAGTACATATGATGTCCTTTTCAGGAGCTAGAGGAAGTATCTCTCAGGTTCACCAATTAGTAGGTATGAGAGGATTAATGTCAGATCCTCAAGGAAAAATGGTTGATCTACCCATTCAAGGAAATTTACGTGAAGGACTTTCTTTAACGGAATATATTATTTCATGTTACGGTGCTCGTAAAGGAGTTGTAGATACTTCTATACGAACAGCAGATGCTGGATATCTCACACGTAGACTTGTTGAAGTAGTACAACACCTCATTGTACGTAAAACAGATTGTGGTACTAGCCAAGGTCTTTTTGTCAATCTTATTCAAGATAAAGAAACACTAAAAAATCAATTTGTTTTACAAACACTAATTGGTCGTGTATTAGCAGACGATGTATATATAAATGGAAGATGTGTTGCCACGCGCAATGAAGATATTGGTATGAAACTTGCCAATCAATTATATTATTTCCAAATACAACCAATATATATACGAACTCCTTTCACTTGTAAAAGTATATATTGGATTTGTCAATTATGTTATGGTCGGAATACTACTAATAGTAACTTAATCGAATTAGGAGAAGCAATCGGCATTATTGCGGGCCAATCAATTGGAGAGCCGGGGACTCAACTGACATTAAGGACTTTTCATACTGGTGGGGTATTTACGGGTGATATTTCAGAACATATACGAGCCCCGTTCACCGGAAAAATTGAATTCAATGAAAATTTGGTTTGTCCTACTCGTACCCGTCATGGGCATCCTGCTTATATATGTCATAATAGTTTAGACGTTACTCTTGATAATCAATATGAAATAGAAAACTTAACGATTCCGCCAGAAAGTTTGCTATTCATTCAGAATAATCAACTCGTGGAATCGGGACAAGTAATTGCCGAGATTCGTGCAAAAGAATTTCCCTTTAAAGAAAAAGTACAGAAATATATATATTCTGGCCTGACAGGAGAAGTGCACTGGAGTATCCCTATACAGAGGTCTAATTTAATAAATAAAACAATGCATTTATGGGTATTATCGGGCGGTGTGTATGAATCCGTTGTAGTTAAAGATCAAGATCAAGTAGATATTCCAGAACTTCTTCTTCACAAACATAAACCACTTGCAAAGAAAGACTCTTGTTTCAATATGGAAAAAAGGGAAAAAAAGAGAGCAAGTTCTCCATTTTTGTTTCCTAACAGATTAGGTCATACTTTTTCAAATGATCAAAGTCCCTTAGGAACTATTCGTTTAGTACCCAATAAGAATAAAAAAGAGAATTCTTTTCTAATTCTTTCTCCTTCTGATTATTTGCGAATCGTTTTGTTTAATGATTTCAAATGCTTAAATAGAGTCCAAAAGTTGGATGCAACTAAAAAAATGGTATTGTCAGGTCTACTGGGTCATTTACATAGTATTGCTAATCGTTTTCCATACTCTCATTTGATGACTTATCAAAAAATGTTACATTCAATTTATAACAATGACTCAAATGCTTTTCAAATAGCTAAATGTTATTTTATGGACGAAAAGAGGGAAATTTATAAATTTGATTCATGCAGGAATATTATTTTCAATTTCTTTAATTTCGATTTTTACTTTTCCCCATACAATTTTTTTGAAAAAACATTTCCAGTAGTCAGCCTCGGACAATTTTTTTTCGAAAGTATATGGATATCCGAAGATAAACAACTCCAAGGATCTGGTCAAATTGTAGTTATTCGTGACAAATTTTTCATCATTAGATCAGCTAAACCCTATTTGGGTACGCCAGGGGCAACTATTAATAGCTATTATGGAAAAATTCTTTACGAAGGAGAAAAATTAATAACTCTGTTATACGAAAGATTAAAATCCGATGATATAATTCAAGGTCTTCCTAAAGTTGAACAATTGTCAGAAGCCCGCTCTTTAATATCGAAAAATCGAAAAAAAAAATTTCAAATTTTGAACAGACACCTGTCAATATTTTTTGGAAACTTTTGGGGGTCATTAACCAGTGTTAGAATAACTATGGAGGATAGTCAGAATAAGTTGGTCAATGAAATTCAAAAGATTTATCGATCTCAGGGGGTACAAATTTCTGATAAACATATAGAAGTTATTGTGCGCCAAATTACATCGAAAGTTTTAGTTGTAGATATCGAAAAGTCTGAAAATAAAAATTTGGAAAATGGACTAGGTAGTATTTTTTTACCCGGAGAACTGCTTGAATTATCACGAGTACAAAGAATGGATCGTGCTCTAGAAAAAAGAATAAACTATCGGACAATTTTTTTAGGGATGACAAACGCATCTCTGAATACTCAAAGCTTTCTATCAGAAGCGAGTTTTCAGGAAACTGCTCGGGTCTTAACTAAATCTGCTGTTCAATGCCGCATTGATTGGTTGAAGGGCTTGAAGGAAAATGTTATTCTCGGGGGAATGATACCAGTTGGTACTGGATTCAACCGTTTTGGAAAACGCAGCAAAATGGATCCAAGAACCAGAAACAAAAGGTTCTTTATCAATAAAGTAATAGTTTGTTTCTTTGCTCATGAATTAAAAAAAAAAAAACTCTACGCTTTATCTTTAAAGCAAAAACAAAAAAAAATGAGAAAAAAAAAAAACTAGAAATGAATATTTGCGTCAATTTGGCTACGGCAAGCAATCTAATCCATTCCATTGGAATGTAGATATACTAGTTTATAGTAAATAAAAGAGCATAAAAATAAAATGACGAAAAAAAATTGGAACGTCAAATTGAAAGAGATGTTAAAAGCAGGAGTTCATTTTGGTCATAAGACCAGAGAATGGAATCCTAAAATGGCACCTTTCATTTTGAAAGAAAGTGAAGGTTATCATGTTTTAAATTTGAATTATACCGCTTATTTTTTAATAAAAGCCTGTGATTTTTTGTTTGATGCAGCAAAAGAAGGAAAACAAATTATGATAGTTGGTACAAAACAGCAAACAGATTATGTAAGATTAGTTGCTTTAGAAGCTCGATGCCATTATGTAAATAATAAATGGATCGTAGGTATGCTAACTAATTGGTTTACTACAGAAACAAGACTTGAAAAATTCAAAAATTTAACGAGAAAAAAAAATACAGGAGGATTTGATCAATTTACCAAGAAAGAAGCAGCAATACTCCAGAGAGAATTGAACAAATTGCAGAAAGATCTAGAAGGTATTAAATACATGAAAAAATTGCCCGATATTGTAATAATTTTCGATCAAAAAGGAGAATATGCTGCTATTCGAGAATGTAGAACTTTGGGTATTCCCATAATTTGCTTAGTTGATACAGATTGCAACCCAAATCTTGTGGATCTACCAATCCCAGCCAATGATAATTCTCCAAAATCAATCCTACTGATCCTAAGGAAATTCATTTTAGCAATTCGCATGGGTAGAGAATTCTCTCAAAAATCAATTTCCAAATAAATCAAAAAGAAAAGCTCGAACTAAGTTGGCTACTATTCTGAAATCTTATAGAATACATTAAGATTCAATACTTCAATATTGAAATTTTATTAATCAATAAAAAAATAATTCCATTCCATTATTTTATTTCGTACCCTGACTGATAATAGTGAAATAATTGAGGAATCCAAAAATAATTTCTTTTTGAAATTCATGTTTATATTAGAAAGGGTAATATGGATATTGTACAATTTCCTATTAACACGCTGCATTTTTTCTACGAGATATCCGTTGTGGAAGTAGGTCAGCATTTTTATTGGCAAATAGGGGGGTTCCAAATTCATGCACAGGTACTTATAACTTCCTGGATTGTAATTGCTGTTTTATTAAGTTCAGCGACTCTAGCTGTTCGGGACCCACAAATCGTTCCGAAAGGAATACAAAATTTTTTAGAATATGTTCTCGAATTTATTCGTGACTTGGCTAAAACTCAGATTGGTGAAGAATATGGTCCCTGGGTTTCTTTTATAGGGACCATGTTTCTATTTATCTTTGTTTCTAACTGGGCAGGTGCTCTTTTTCCCTGGGGAATTTTTCAATTACCTCATGGGGAATTAGCTGCACCTACAAATGATATTAATACTACAGTAGCTCTAGCTTTGCTCACGTCATTAGCATATTTTTATGCGGGTCTTACCAAAAGGGGTTTAGGCTATTTTGGTAAATATATTCAACCAACCCCAATACTTTTACCAATTAACATATTAGAAGATTTTACGAAACCCCTATCACTTAGTTTTCGACTTTTTGGAAATATATTAGCGGACGAATTGGTAGTTGCCGTTCTTGTTTCTTTAGTACCTATAGTGGTACCTATACCCGTAATGTTACTAGGATTATTTACAAGTGGCATTCAAGCTCTAATCTTTGCAACTCTAGCTGCAGCTTACATAGGCGAATCTATGGAGGATAATCATTAATTCAATGAATTGAACTCAGTCTTTTAATTCATAATAATTTGATATGTATCAAACGTGAAATGTTTTTTCCATTTTTATATTCATCAATTCAAAATTTTTTGAATAACTATAAAGTTATTTGTGGGTCCAAAGATATGGAGAAATAAAACTGGATATGAAGATAATGATTGTATCATATTGATTGGTACATCTTTTTTAGCACTGAGCGGGAAAGTTTTCTATTTATCTCGTAACGGTCCATTGAGCACCTATCAGATATGTCATAATAAATTTGAACACCTGCCTAAAATTGACTTTAATATCATAGTCGCTCGAGTTCTGAATTAGGAAATAAAGAGAGGAACGAATATATAGAAATATATATATAATATTATATTTAAAATTCGGCGGGTTTTTTCTCATGTCTCGTCTGGAAAGAGGAGAACTCAATGACCATTCGTTCACCGGAAGAAATAAAAATCATAGTGGAGAGGGATCCTATTAAAACCTCTTTTGAAAAATGGGCTAAACCCGGTCATTTCTCAAAGACACTAGCTAAGGGACCTAATACTACCACTTGGATCTGGAATCTACATGCTGATGCTCACGATTTTGATAGCCATACCAATGATTTGGAAGAGGTCTCTCGCAAAGTATTTAGTGCTCATTTTGGTCAATTAGCCATCATATTTATTTGGCTAAGTGGGATGTACTTTCATGGTGCTCGTTTTTCCAATTATGAAGCATGGCTAGGCGATCCTACTCACATTAAACCCAGTGCTCAGGTAGTTTGGCCAATAGTAGGCCAAGAAATTTTGAATGGAGATGTGGGTGGAGGTTTTAGAGGAATACAAATCACCTCTGGGTTCTTCCAAATTTGGCGAGCATCTGGAATAACTAGTGAATTGCAACTTTACTGCACCGCAATTGGTGCATTGATCTTTGCAGCATTAATGCTTTTTGCTGGTTGGTTTCATTATCATAAAGCTGCTCCAAAATTGGCTTGGTTCCAAGATGTACAATCTATGTTGAACCACCATTTAGCAGGGTTACTAGGACTTGGCTCTCTATCTTGGGCAGGACACCAAATACACGTTTCTTTACCTATTAATCAACTCTTAGATGCTGGAGTGGACCCTAAAGAGATACCACTTCCTCATGAATTTATTTTAAATCGTGAGCTTTTAGCTCAACTTTATCCCAGTTTCACTGAGGGATTGACCCCATTTTTCACCCTGAATTGGTCGAAATATTCAGAATTTTTGACTTTTCGTGGAGGACTCAATCCAGTAACGGGGGGTCTGTGGCTGAGCGATACTGCACACCACCATTTAGCTATTGCAGTTCTTTTTCTAATCGCTGGTCATATGTATAAAACCAATTGGGTTATTGGTCATAACCTCAAAGTTATTTTGGAAGCTCATAAAGGTCCCTTTACAGGGGAAGGACATACAGGTCTTTATGAGATCTTAACTACTTCATGGCATGCTCAATTAGCTCTTAACCTAGCTATGTTAGGATCTTTAACGATTATTGTAGCTCATCATATGTATTCTATGCCTCCCTATCCATATCTAGCTACTGACTATGGTACCCAACTATCTCTGTTCACGCACCATATGTGGATTGGTGGATTTCTCATAGTTGGCGCTGCTGCACATGCAGCGATTTTTATGGTAAGAGACTATGATCCGACTATTCAATACAACAATCTTTTAGACCGTGTTCTGAGACATCGTGATGCAATTGTATCACATCTCAACTGGGTATGTATTTTCTTAGGTTTCCATAGTTTTGGTTTATATATTCATAATGATACTATGAGTGCTTTAGGACGTCCTAAAGATATGTTTTCAGATACTGCTATCCAATTACAACCTATCTTTGCTCAATGGATACAAAACACTCATGCTTTAGCACCCAGTTTGACAGCTCCTGATGCAACAGCAAGCACCAGCTTAACCTGGGGAGGTGCTGATTTGGTAGTAGTAGGTGCCAAAGTGGCTTTGTTACCTATTCCATTAGGAACTGCGGATTTTTTAGTGCACCATATTCATGCATTTACTATCCATGTAACTGTATTAATATTACTAAAAGGTGTTTTATTTGCTCGCAGTTCTCGTTTAATACCTGATAAAGCGAATCTTGGTTTTCGTTTTCCTTGCGATGGGCCTGGTAGAGGAGGGACATGTCAAGTATCTGCCTGGGATCACGTCTTCCTGGGGTTATTTTGGATGTACAATGCAATTTCAGTAGTAATATTTCATTTTAGTTGGAAAATGCAGTCCGATGTTTGGGGTAGTGTAAGTGATCAGAGAGTGGTAACTCATATTACAGGAGGAAACTTTGCACAGAGTTCCGTGACAATTAACGGGTGGCTCCGCGACTTTCTATGGGCACAAGCTTCTCAAGTAATTCAATCTTACGGTTCTTCATTATCTGCATATGGTCTTTTATTCTTAGGTGCTCATTTCGTTTGGGCTTTTAGTTTAATGTTTTTATTTAGTGGCCGTGGCTATTGGCAAGAACTTATTGAATCTATTGTTTGGGCCCATAATAAATTAAAAGTTGCTCCTGCTATCCAGCCCAGAGCCTTGAGTATCATTCAAGGACGTGCTGTAGGAGTAGCTCATTACCTTCTGGGTGGAATTGTCACAACATGGGCGTTCTTCCTAGCAAGAATTATTGCAGTAGGATAATGGCTAGGAGGATAAAGCATTATGGCATCAAGATTTCCAAAGTTTAGCCAAGGCTTGGCCCAGGATCCGACTACTCGTCGTATTTGGTTTGGTATTGCTACTGCACATGACTTTGAGAGTCATGATGATATTACCGAAGAGCGCCTTTACCAAAAGATTTTTGCTTCTCACTTTGGTCAGTTAGCTATAATCTTTCTGTGGACTTCTGGTAATTTGTTCCACGTAGCTTGGCAAGGCAATTTCGAAGCATGGGTCCACGACCCCTTACATGTAAGACCTATTGCTCATGCAATTTGGGATCCTCATTTTGGTCAACCGGCCGTAGAAGCCTTTACCCGAGGAGGTGCTCCCGGTCCAGTCAATATTGCTTATTCCGGTGTTTATCAGTGGTGGTATACAATTGGTTTACGCACTAATCAAGATCTTTATATTGGAGCTCTTTTCTTGCTATTTCTTTCCGCTCTCTTTTTAACAGCGGGTTGGTTGCATCTACAACCTCAATGGAAACCAAGTGTTTCATGGTTTAAAAATGCCGAATCTCGTCTCAATCATCATTTATCAGGACTTTTCGGAGTCAGTTCTTTAGCTTGGACGGGACATTTAGTTCATGTCGCTATTCCTGAATCAAGAGGAGAGCACATAAGGTGGGATAATTTTTTGGATGTAGTACCACATCCGCAAGGGTTGGAACCGCTTTTTACAGGTCAGTGGAATCTTTATGCTCAAAATCCTGATTCCAGCAGCCATTTATTTGGTACCGCTAAAGGGGCGGGAACTGCTATTCTAACTCTTCTCGGTGGATTCCACCCACAAACGCAAAGTTTGTGGCTTACTGATATTGCGCATCATCATTTAGCTATTGCAATTGTGTTTTTCATTGCTGGTCATATGTATAGAACCAACTTTGGGATTGGACACAGTATAAAAGATATTTTAGAAGCACATGTCCCTCCGGGAGGCTTATTAGGACGTGGGCATAAGGGTCTTTACAATACAATCAATAACTCTCTTCACTTTCAATTAGGTCTTGCTCTAGCTTCTTTGGGAGTTGTTACTTCTTTGGTAGCTCAACACATGTATTCTTTGCCTGCCTATGCATTTATAGCACAAGATTTTACTACTCAAGCTGCTTTGTATACTCATCATCAATACATTGCCGGATTCATTATGACAGGGGCATTTGCTCATGGAGCTATATTTCTCATTAGAGATTATAATCCAGAACAGAATAAGGATAATGTATTGGCAAGAATGTTGGAGCATAAGGAAGCCTTAATATCTCATTTGAGTTGGGTTAGTTTATTCCTAGGTTTTCATACTTTGGGACTTTATGTTCATAACGATGTTATGCTCGCTTTTGGTACTCCAGAAAAGCAAATCTTGATTGAGCCTATATTTGCTCAATGGATACAATCTGCTCATGGCAAGGCCTTATATGGTTTTGATGTGCTCTTATCTTCAGCAAATGATCCAGCATTCAATGCTGGCAAAAACTTATGGTTACCCGGTTGGTTGAATGCTATTAACGATAATAAAAATTCACTATTCTTAACAATCGGTCCCGGAGACTTTTTGGTTCATCATGCTATCGCTCTAGGTTTGCATACAACTACATTGATTTTAGTAAAAGGGGCTTTAGATGCGCGCGGTTCTAAACTAATGCCTGATAAGAAAGATTTTGGTTATAGTTTTCCTTGCGATGGGCCGGGACGGGGCGGTACTTGCGATATTTCGGCCTGGGATGCTTTTTATTTAGCAGTTTTCTGGATGTTGAACACCATTGGATGGGTGACTTTCTATTGGCATTGGAAGCATATCACCTTATGGCAAGGAAATGTAGCTCAATTTAATGAATCTTCCACTTATTTAATGGGATGGTTAAGAGATTATCTTTGGTTAAATTCTTCACAACTAATTAATGGATACAATCCTTTTGGTATGAACAGTTTATCTGTTTGGGCTTGGATGTTCTTATTTGGACATCTTGTTTGGGCTACTGGATTTATGTTTCTTATTTCTTGGCGAGGATATTGGCAAGAACTGATTGAAACTCTTGCATGGGCTCATGAACGCACACCTCTGGCTCATTTAGTTCGATGGAGAGATAAGCCGGTAGCTCTTTCCATTGTTCAAGCACGATTAGTTGGATTAGCTCACTTTTCTGTAGGCTATATATTCACCTACGCAGCTTTCTTAATCGCCTCTACATCAGGTAAATTTGGTTAATTTTTTAGATGAAAAAAAAGAGAAATCCAAGTAAAAGGAATACTTCTTTATCTCAAATTTGATCTAATCAGAATTATATATATATATAACTACGTATAACTAGTTTAATCATTATGGCAAGAAAAAGTATCATTCAAAGAGAGAAAAAGAAACAAAGATTGGAAAGAAAATATAATTGGCTTCGCCAATCTTTGAAAAAAGAGATGAGCGAAGTCTCATCATTGGATGAAAAATTGGAAATTCATAGAAAATTACAATCATTACCGCGTAATAGTGCACCTACACGTCTTCGCCGACGTTGTTTGAAGACTGGAAGACCCAGAGCCAATTATAGAGACTTTGAATTATCCGGATATATAATCCGTGAAATGGCTCACGCATGTTTGTTGGCTGGGGTAACAAAATCGAGTTGGTAGGGTGATAGAAAGTAGAAAAATCCCTCCCTATCCTAGGGAGGGAAAGGATTGCTCGATGTACCCCATTTGGGAGTATTATTCATAAATGATTTCTATCAAATAATAACGCGGAGTAGAGCAGTTTGGTAGCTCGCAAGGCTCATAACCTTGAAGACACGGGTTCAAATCCCGTCTCCGCAAACAAAGACACCATAAATCCCATTTTAAATACGATAACTAAAATTGTATTTTATTCTATTCTCCGGTAGAAATGGTTGGGTAGCGGGAATCAAACCCGCATCTTCTCGAGACATCTTACCATTTATACCCAAAGGCGGGTAGCGGGAATCGAACCCGCATCTTCTCCTTGGCAAGGAGAAATTTTCCCATTCAACTATACCCGCATTTGACTCGTTATATGGGTATTATATTATACCCATATATTATCCCATTCGATGAAATGAAATTGTCTTTACACATTTTCAATTGAAATTGATCAATTATCAGTCATACCTTCTCCCTCGAACACTTTCATTACCTGGTTTTTTTCTCGTAAATTCCATTGTGAATAATGGAATTATTTTTACCCCGTTTAAACCCCAAAAATCTTTAAATCTATCTTAAGATATTAAAGAATTTAGAATACCTACTAAAAAGACTGATACAATCCATAATGATAGGCCTGAAAATAGTACATTTTTTTTACTTGACCAACCATTAGGAGAGGCAAGTGCTACAGGTACACCAATTACTAGTAGAATTGAAATTGCAATTAATGCAAAAACAGACGATTGGAACGCAATAATCATGGTTGTGATCTTAACAGCTTTCAACAGATTCAAAAGACTATACCATTCGATCCCTATCTGGTCAATTTTTGACAAAAAAATTGACCGGATTTTTGATTTGATCAATACTAATTAGGCAAATATTCTTTTTATCATCATATCATGATGATAAAAAGAATAGAATAATATTAGCCTAGCCCTAGTTATGGTAATTCGGGAGAGATGGCCGAGTGGTTGATGGCTCTGGTCTTGAAAACCAGTATAGTTCAAAAAACTATCGAGGGTTCAAATCCCTCTCTCTCCTTTTGTTCGTCGAACAACTAAACCTAAGTTAGGAAAAACAAAAATCCTAGATACAACTTAGTTAAAATGCTCGGCCCGAGCACGAAGGATTCAGTTGGAAAAATAAGGGAAAAGGAAAGGATATAACTATCCTCCCTCTAATTAAGAGGGGTCATGGAAAGAACAGGTTCAAAATCACGATCAATTCCTTTCTCAAATCCTGCTGCAGCTGCACGAGCTCTTCCTGCATGCCATAAATGACCTACGAAAAAGAAAAATCCTAGAACAAAATGAGAGGTGGCTAACCAACTTCGAGGTGAGACATAATTGACCGCATTAATCTCGGTAGCTACACCGCCCACAGAATTTAAAGAACCTAAAGGAGCATGAGTCATATATTCTGCTGAACGGCGTTCTTGCCAAGGTTGTATGTCTTTTTTTAACTTACTCAAATCCAAACCGTTAGGACCTCTTAGAGGTTCCAACCAGGGAGCACGAAGGTCCCAAAAACGCATCGTTTCTCCTCCAAAAATAATTTCTCCAGTAGGAGAACGCATTAGATATTTACCTAAACCAGTAGGCCCTTGGGCAGACCCCACACTAGCTCCAAGACGTTGATCTCTAACTAGAAAAGTAAAAGCTTGTGCTTGAGAGGCCTCTGGACCGGTAGGTCCATAGAATTCACTGGGATAAGCTGTATTGTTAAACCAAACAAAACAACAAGCAATGAAACCAAAGACAGAGAGAGCTGCTAAACTATAAGATAAGTAAGCTTCTCCGGACCATACAAACGCGCGGCGAGCCCACGCAAAAGGTTTTGTTAAAATGTGCCAGATACCACCAAAGATACAAATGGAACCTAACCACACATGTCCTCCAATTAGATCTTCTAGATTGTCCACACTAACAATCCATCCCTCCCCTCCAAAAGGGGATTTGAGTAAATAACCAAATATAGTACTTGGGTTAAGCGTAAGGTTCGTCATTTTTCTTACATCTCCACCGCCGGGAGCCCAGGTATCATATATACCACCAAAGTACAAAGCCTTAAACACTAGAAGAAAAGCACCGACACCTAGTAAGATTAGGTGAATACCTAAAATTGTGGTCATTTTGTTCCTATCTTTCCATACATAACCAAAAAACGGAAAAGATTCTTCTAAAGTTTCGGGTCCAATTAGTGCGTGATAAATACCACCGAAGCCTAAAACTGCAGAAGAAATTAAGTGGAGTACTCCGGATACAAAATAGGGAAAAGTGTCCACAATTTCCCCACCAGGACCGACTCCCCATCCTAGAGTAGCTAGATGGGGAAGTAAAATCAATCCTTGTTCATACATAGGTTTTTCCGGTACAAAATGAGCCACTTCAAATAGATTCATTGCTCCAGCCCAGAATACAATTAATCCGGCATGAGCCACATGAGCCCCAAGTAATTTGCCTGACAAATTAATAAGTCGAGCATTACCAGCCCACCAAGCGAAACCAGTGGTTTCTTGGTCACGACCAGCTAAAGTTAGAGTTCCATTAAAGAGCGTTTCCACGGGGTAGAACCTCCTCAGGGAATATAAGGTTTTCATGAGGCTGATCCTGAGCCGCCATCCAAGCACGAATACCTTCATTCAAAAGAATATTTTTTGTATAAAAAGTCTCAAATTCAGGATCTTCTGCTGCACGAATCTCCTGGGAAACAAAATCATAAGCACGTAAGTTTAGAGCTAGGCCAACTACTCCAACGGCACTCATCCATAAACCGGTCACCGGCACAAATAACATGAAGAAATGTAACCAACGTTTATTGGAAAAAGCAACCCCAAAAATTTGGGACCAGAAACGGTTCGCAGTTACCATAGAATAAGTCTCTTCGGCTTGCGTTGGGTTAAAAGCACGGAATGTATTTGCACCATCACCGTCTTCAAATAAAGTATTTTCTACGGTAGCACCGTGAATAGCACATAGAAGAGCAGCACCCAATACTCCGGCAACTCCCATCATATGAAATGGATTCAAGGTCCAATTATGAAAACCTTGAAAAAAAAGGATAAATCGAAAAATAGCTGCTACGCCAAAACTAGGTGCAAAAAACCAACCAGACTGACCTAATGGATAGATCAAGAATACGGAAACAAAAACAGCAATCGGAGCAGAAAACGCAATTGCATTATAAGGTCGTAATTGTACAGATCGAGCAAGTTCAAATTGGCGTAACATGAAGCCGATTAGACCAAAAGCACCATGAAGAGCAACAAAAGTCCATAGACCACCTAATTGACACCAACGAGTAAAATCTCCTTGTGCTTCAGGACCCCATAATAGCAGTAAAGAATGCGCTAAACTATTAGCAGGCGTAGAAACTGCAGCAGTTAAAAAATTACAACCTTCCAAATAGGAACTGGCCAATCCGTGAGTATACCACGAAGTCACAAAAGTTGTACCCGTGAACCATCCACCTAGCGCAAAATAAGCACAAGGAAAAAGCAACAAACCGGACCAACCCACAAAAACAAAACGGTCTCTGCGTAGCCAGTCATCCATAATATCAAATAAAGTTTGTTTCTCTTTAGAAGACTTTCCAAGGGTTATAGTCATAGTAATCCTCCTATTCCACTATTCCAACCTTTTCCTACCCTATTTGATAGAATCAAAGGGTATACGCTTCATATATTTATGGACAATTTTTCATCCATCATCCCTTTCATAAATCGGGTTTCCAAGATTCCTTATTGACACAGATTTTATCTGGTTAAACCGAACTAATACAATATAAGTAAATGCATGATAACCCGAAGTTGTTTCAAATTATCTTATCAATGTAATAAATAGCATATAGAATCCAAGAAAAACAAGTTAGCTTTTCTTTCTCCCTGCTCTTTACTAAGGACTATTCACAATATCGATTTTATCGATGAATATTCAATATTAGAGACCTCTTACTCATAATAGTATTTATTAAATACTTTCTGTATCTCTATGCTTTTTTAAATATATATACAATAAAAGAAGCTAGAGGCACTCTACTCTAGCCGTTCCTTTATCTTTTTTCAAAAAAGGGAGAATTAGAAGATATATGAACAGTTCCTTTGTTTTCCATTTACCTTTTTTTTCTCTTTTTGATAGCGCAATTCCAATCTATTTTCTACCAGTAGAATGACCAAAGTCAAATGTCTAGTCTATTTACTAATAAATAGAACATCATCATCGAATTATGCTATTAAAGATAGATAATAGGGTAGGTAATTCGTAGGATAATTCTATCTATAATTCAGACTGAAATGCAAAAAAAGCATTCGACAGAATATTCAATATCAACCAAATATGAAATGATTCAATTACTTTCAAAATCTACTTCAATTTTCAATATCAGAATAACTGATATATTAATCAGTTAATGAGTTAGGTTCACTTACTTCTCATTCGGATTTTCTTTTAGAAAATGTTTCTTCGATAAGACAAAATATTCTAGAGTACTCTTTTATGAAAAGAGGAAAAGTATTAAGTATATTAAAATATATTATGCTATTTCGTATTATACTATTCCTCGTTTTTAGTAGTAGTGGAAAAATACGAAAAATGAAATAAAGATTAGTCTTTATTCAAAGAAGTCAATTTCATTTTTTTCTGAAAGGAGAACTAGCACTATTTTCGAGCTCTCAAAAATATGAGAGCTGATCACAGAGCATGGATCTATACGCGGTATTCTTCATCTATCTTACTACGATAGTATTTTAGAAAGGCTAAAAGAAGATTTCAGATATATGCTTATCATTTCAAATGTGTATAGGGGGGGTATCTAGAGATAATCTATTCTAAACTTGTTCAGTTTATTGAATCGGGACTGACGGGGCTCGAACCCGCAACTTCCGTCTTGACAGGGCGGTACTCTAACCAATTGAACTACAATCCCACTAAATAAAGTTTATTGACTTTAGTCATTCAACTGTGCCGGGTCGTGTAAAATAAAGATTACGGTTTTTACCCAACTTGATTGATAGATTGATATCAATCTATCGATCAAGTTTATATTGGTGGGCCGAGCTGGATTTGAACCAGCGTAGGCATATTGCCAACGAATTTACAGTCCGTCCCCATTAACCACTCGGGCATCGACCCAGGAAAAAATGGGAAGTAAAATACCTAATTATTGTAGGTGGTAGGCATTATAAAGGATTTTATAAGCCTAGTACCCCTAGGGGAAATCGAATCCCCGTTGCCTCCTTGAAAGAGAGATGTCCTGGGCCACTAGACGATAGGGGCCTACTTATCATAATATTCAAATCTCTAGGAATTTGCCAATACAAAAATCTTTCATCATATTATATGATATTATATGAATATTCTTCTTGTATTGTCAAGATCGACAATATAACTATATTCAATTGTATATTCATATATGGAACCCATTTAATTAAAAATTATCGATATTCTATCGAATATGTAGTAGACATAGCCATTGGTCATTTCATGGCCGTATCATCTCATATCCTATACCATTTATCAAAAAGAAAACATGATTGAAAATTTCAAAAAAATATTGAATTGATTTAATAGATGAAAAGGAAAAAGATTATGATATTACATATCACATCATATATCTTGATTACCATATCCCGAACTAGCAACATTAAGATAATTTGGAGCTATTCTATTAAAAAAGAAAAATGATATCACAAGGTCAAATTTTGATAGCCCTTTTTATTGCTTTGACTTTTATAATAATTCTTTTAGCTTTCAGATTAGGTAAAGCGCTGTATTCTTCATAATTTGGTCAATTAATCCTTATCTAGCGAAGATAATGGCCAGGCCAGATAATGGCCTGGCCAAATATTAGCCAGGCTAGAGAAAGGTCCAAATCGTTTTGAAATTTAATGCAAAAAAAATTCACTGACTGCTATTACTTACTTCTTTTTACTGAAGAGAAAGATCGTCAGTAATTAATTACTCTAGTTCACCACTTTGAGGCTTTGTTTGTGCATAAATAACGATTAGAAATCCAGTAGGCACTGTAATGAACAATAGAATAGCAATAAATGCGAGGTTATTTACTTCCATGATTGTGATTGATTTTCGCTTCGTTCTTCAATAACTCGAGATTTGATCTCATAGAGTCTCTCTTTCTTTATTAAAAAAGAAATGGATGGAATCCATGGAGTAATTCCATCATTTTATCCATTCTTCAAAACTATTATATCAATATATTTTTATTGGTCCTGGTACTATTCCTCGTTTTTATTAGGAGAGGAAAAAATAGAAAAATCTTTATTCAAATCAATCAATTGAAAATAGTAATCAAATGAAAAAAAATAATATGAATAAATAAATAGATTATTATCTATTTTCCTTTTATCTTTCAAACTCAAATTGATTCAAAATGGTTTTAATTAATAATAGTAAAATGTAATCAAAAAGGAGCTTTGTAAATGAGATGTGCACGGTAAAAAAATGATTCTGATATGACAAATACAAATCAATTTGTAAACATTCTTTTATTCAATTAATAGTATAATTAATACTAATGAATCATTCGGCAAGAGAGAGAAGCTCTTATTTTTTTTTTTGCACTCAATAAGAATCTTGTATTTCAAAAAAATCAGGTGCAATATAGTCTTTCCGCAAAGGCCATCCAATCCAACTCTCTGGCATCAATATACGTCTTAGACATGGATGACTTTCTCATAAAATATTCCTAACATATCATAAGATTCTCGTTCCTGAAAATTAGCGCCTTTCCAAATACGTACGCAAGACGGAATTTTGGAATTTTCCCTTGAGACAAATACTTTAATGCACACCTCTTCGGGTTCATTTGCATTATCCCTTATTCTTGTAAGATGATATACACTAGCTAAGCAACCCCCTGGGGCTACATCATAAGCACATTGAGAACGAAGATAATTAAAACCATAAACATATAAAGCAACGGCTATAGAGACCCAATCCTCAGATTTAATCTGTAATGTTTCTGTGCCTTGGTAATCAAAACCCAAAGGTCTATGCGCTAACTTATGTTTGGCTAGCCAAGCAGATAATCGACCTTGCATTTGATTACTATTCTTTTTTGTCAAAATAGCTGTATAATGATTTGACATTTTTCATGTAATTTTCGGAATTTTATTTCCTGCTCGTTACTTTGTTAATAACAATTATTAATTCACATTCGCGATCAAACTCTCGTATGATATCTTTACCGATTCAGATGTTTTGGGAGTTATTTCTAAAGTTGATTCATGAGATTCATAAGGTTGATGAAAAAACTTCTCCTTCTTATTTTCAAGAACAATACTGGACCCAATATGAAATCTATGCTTTCTAGTGAAATACCTCTTTCCTTGTTGAAACTCGTTTCTATCTTCAGATGTTTCTTGAGCTATTTTTTCACGAAGTTTTATTATAGCATCTAGAATAGCTTCTGGTTTAGGAGGACAACCTGGCAAATAGATATCCACAGGAATTAACTTATCCACTCCGCGAACGGTACTATAAGAATCTGTACTAAACATTCCTCCTGTAATAGTACAGGCTCCCATAGCAATTACATATTTTGGTTCTGGCATTTGTTCATATAATCTCACTAAAGAAGGAGCCATTTTCATGGTCACAGTTCCGGCTGTTATAAGTAGGTCGGCTTGCCTAGGACTGGATCTTGGTACCAAACCGTAACGATCAAAGTCAAATCGCGAACCTATTAATGAAGCGAATTCGATAAAACAACAGCTAGTGCCATAAAGAAGTGGCCATAGACTAGAAAGTCTCGCCCAATTGGACAGATCGTTTAGAGTAGTATAAATCACTGAATTTACAGTTGCTTCCTCAAGCAAAGATGATTCTATAGAATTTAGCACCGGTTTTAGATTTAGAATATTTTTGACTTGCCTTTTATTATCCCCAAATTTTGGAGTTAAGACCATTCCAACGCTCCTTTTCTCCATGCATAAACTAAACCAATGATTAAGATAATCACGAAAAATAAAGCTTCTATAAATGTAAATAAACCCAAAATATCAAAACTCATAGCCCACGGATAGAGAAAAACTGTTTCCACATCAAAAACAACGAAAACTAAAGCAAACATGTAATAACGAATTCTAAACTGGATCCAGGTATCTCCCATTGGTTCTATACCTGATTCATAGCTAGTGAATTTCTCCGGCCTTTTTCTTATTGGAGACAAACTTCTTGAAATTGAGAATGCCAGAATCGGTATAAGGATGGATATCGATAAATATATCCATAAAGTATCATATTCAGAAAATAGAAACATAAATGATTTCTGTTTAGCTAAATCAAATTTGTATTTTTTTTTTCATTTTTTTAATGAAAGCCACGTATAGTAGAGGAAAATTACCTGTACATAATTTGTATGTATGTTAGAGTATACTCATTCGGATTTTCTTTTCATGAAAGAGTACTCTTTCATGAAAAGAAAAATGGATGGAATCCATGGAGTAATTCCATCATTTTATCCATTCTTCAATAATCAATAATTGACTAGTATAACTACTTATTTCCCTCAATAGCTTTTACCGATCTCTTTTTCCACGTAAAAAGTACAGTAATTTTTTTAGGAATCTCAAAAGGAATTCTAGTATACCTAATAAGACCAATAGAATCTTATATACTTTATCGATTATAAAACCGAGAACACCGTTTAAAAAATTCAAAATAAATTGAATTGATTTAAAGATATTCTCTATAAAAGTATATAATAAGCATATCACATTATATAATCCGCTTACTATATTAAGTATCAAATGATATAATGATTTGATCATAATCAAAATCAGATGATATATCTTGATTACCATATCCCGAATTAGCAATACTAAATGTGTTACCATTAGAATGAAATGGTTTTCATCTCTTTTTTTCTTGATAAAACACTACTTATTTATTTAATATTTCCTACACAGTAGCAAAAATGACTCTGATATATTTCATTTTATTTTCACCGTAGATTTGAAATGATTTGTATAATCATTTCAAATCTAGTTATCATATGAATTTTTTTGAATTTCAATCTTTATTTCTCAAGATTTTGTATATGTTGATATTTCAATAGGATAATAGATTGAATTATCTTAGTTCAATCGAAAATTACTGAAATTGAGACTTATTATTTTACCAAAATGGTTTGACCCAAGTCTTCTAAATTTTTCTGACGACGTAGAGGTCGAGTAATCAATTCAAGTACATCTTTTGAATTTGTAAAACCATGAATCTGGGCAAAAGTAAATTCAACTGACCATTTAGTAGTAATTCCTCTTGCTTCTAGCGGATTAGCATGAGCCATTCCCGTGATAACTAAATCGGGTTGTAATTCCCGTATACGTCGAATTTGATTCGAATTATCTGGTTTCTCAACAATTCGTGGTATCGGTACACACATTTTTATACATGTATCTTGTAAAAGTGATAATTCAGCAGCTTGATATCGTTTGTCCATATATGGAATGCCAATTTCATGAACAATCATTCCACATCTGATTAAGAATCTTGCTAGAGATACTTCTAGTAAGTTATCTCCCATTAAAAATACAGATTTATCATGTACCAAATCAAGATAATCCTTTAAACTTTCCCATATTCGTTCCTCCCTTTCCTTCAACCCTTGAGGTTCAACACCAAATACAGGACAAATCTTTTCAATCCAAGCACGCGTTCCGTCTGGACCGATAGGAAAAGGAGCTCCAATTAATTGACATTTTTCGCGTCTTATCAAAGTTGTCGCTGTCCGGCTCAAAAATGGGTTAATACCACAGACATAAACTCCATTACCCAATGATGGAAGATCGGTATATTTTTGAGCAGGTAACCAACCTGATACCTTGATAGATTGACGTTTTAATTCTATACTTAGTTGAGAAGCGACATTGGACGGCAAAGATCCAAAAAGAACTAAGGAAGGGTGATTTGCATATTCAAGCAATTCTTCTTTTTTTCTAGAATGAAAAGTCAAAAGATTTTGTTTAGTTTCTTTTCGTTCACGAAGGAAGAATTCTGATTCTGGGCAACGATGTGCCATCGCAGCTAACACAGTATCTTCTCCTTGAGTAAAGGCATAATCGAGTCCATTCGCTCTTGCCACTAGAATTGGGATTCCAATTTCCCATTCTAGTTTGGGTGCTATACCTTCCAAATCCATTTTTATTATTTCTGTAGTACAAGTACCTATCCATATGATCACGCTAGGGTCTCTATCTTTTCTTATTCGAATACAAAGTATTTTTAATCCTTCATAATCATTCAATTGAGCCGAAATATCTCCTTCTTCCAATTCTGCCATTGCATAGCGAGGTTCTGCAAAAATCATTACTCCAAGTGCATTTTGCAGAAAATAACCACATGTCTTTGTACCCACCACTAAAAAGAAACTATCTTCAATCTTTTGATATAACCAAGATACACAGCTAATTGGACAAAAAGTATGATAATTACCTGTCTCACATTCGACAGTGAGAGTTTCATCAATTTTGACTGACATATAATGATTATACTATGTTGATTAAACAGTCGTAAATCCAAGTAAATTTTCCTGATTATTTTGATGTTTCCCCTCATCAATAGGATTGAGATAAAGATCAGAGAGTAGACTGAATAATTCTCGATCTGGAATCTCCTTTGGCACAATACCTTCTGGTTGCGCCAATATTTGATCCGCTATGTCTAAATAATATTCACATACATAGTTAAGAGATGGTTCGGATCCAACCATTTCAAATAAGGTTTTCCCCTTCACTCTTGAAACTCGAATGTCTTCAATAAGAGGTAACACTTCTATTACGGGCATTGGACAGGCTTCTACATATTTGTTGATAAGATCTCTTTTAGATGTGCGATTTCCAACCAAACCTGCTAATCGGAGTGGATGTGTACGAGCTTTTTCCCTGATAGAAGCAGTAATACGATTAGCTGCAAATAATGCATCAAATCCATTATCTGTAATAATGACACAGTAATCTGCATAGTTCAACGGAGCAGCAAAACCTCCACAAACCACGTCACCCAATACATCAAATAATATTATATCATATTCGTAAAATGCATTTAATTCTTTTAACAATTTAACAGTCTCTCCTACCACATATCCCCCGCATCCAGCACCTGCAGGTGGTCCCCCAGCTTCCACACAATCTACCCCTCCATAACCATTATGAATGACATCTTCTGACCAAATATCCTCATAATGATAATCTTTGGATTGCAAAGTATCTATAATTGTAGGTACTAAAAATCCTGTCAAAGTAAAAGTACTATCATGTTTTGGATCACATCCAATCTGTAATACTTTTTCACCACGTCTAGCTAGGGCAATTGAAATATTACAACTAGTGGTTGATTTACCGATTCCGCCTTTTCCATAAACTGCTATTTTCATCTTTTGATCTCCTTTTTATTTCTTTTTTATCTTCCGGTTATTCGGAAGATAAAAATGCTTTTGTTAAACTTTGCCTTATTGTATAAAATTATAGCATATTATATTGCTTTTGAGCTCCCTCACATTTTAAACCTCATTTTATCCTGAGTAAATGGAGGAAGCCAAGCAAAGAACCCTTCATTCCCAGATAAATACGATGATTTTTTTACAGCAACTCCCCATTAAGACTTAGCTCTCTATTATTCAAATAATAGAATAACCAATTTACTGCATAACAAATCATAAAAATTCAATTTCGTTACTGCCTGAAAATGAATGCTTTTGTTTATACGTGATGGTAAATGTGTCATGTATCGTTATTTCCATGAATAAATTGAAATCATCAAACCAAGAAAATTCATGAATCTTCCATAAATTCTATTTCGGGACGGGATTTCCCATATTGACAGGATTTTTTTAACGGTCCTTTTTATAAAAAAGAAAAAAAAAACTAATTCGCAATAGTATGATAGATTTTTGAATCTTGACGATTTTGCAGTATAGTAATCGAATCGTTAGATTTTCATTCTACAAAACGTCCTGTAATTTTTAACCAATTTTGTGCTTCAATATAATTGCTTGGAGCAAGTGCTATAGCTTGTTTCCAATATTCAGCAGCTTCATTAAACCAAGCTTCCGCAATTTCAGGATCTCCCTGTTGAATGGCCTGTTCTCCTCGGTCGGGATAGATCCCCTTCTAAAAGGTTTCTTCCCTTAGAACCGTACTTGAGAGTTTCCTACCTCATACGGCTCAATTAACTATTCTTTAATTCTTTACCGGGTTCAGGTTAACCGAAAGAACAGAATGGGTCAATGACATGAGTTTTAAACTTCACTTTCGATAAATGATCAGGTTTTCTCTTTTCTCCCACCTTAAAAAAGATGAAGTATTAGAAATACATAAAGAGATGTACTTCAGATTTTCCATTTTCCATATAAAAATCTTTTTAAAGAGGTATCTATCTATGTTCTGTATAGAAATTTGGAAAAATACTTTTCTATCAGGAAAGTACTTCATGTCTTTAGGATCTGATGCTACACCGCTGCTCAATAGCCTAGTAAATCAATTCTATTACATAAATTGATGTCTTATTTCATTTTTCACCTATGAGCAGATTTGATCGTATCAGCCCAAACTTTCAATAATTGATCTTTATGGTGCTTTCATCCATCAATTGAATAGATTTTATCCATAGACTATCCAGGCTATTTGATTTACCTTTTACTATTTGGGCTTCTAGAATAGTCTTTTGACTACAGCTGATAAAAAAACCGTTGTTTTGGACGGTACATATGTAGAAAGCCTCTTTTTTTTTCTTTTTCGTACTAAACGAATTCATTCTATAGTACAGATAGTCGCACGTAATGACAGATCAAGGCCGTATTATTAAGAGCTTGTGGTAAAGACGCGTTTCTTTCTAATGCCTGGAAATAATATTCCAAAGCCTTAGTATGTTCCCCATTACTTGTGTGTATAAGACCTATATTATATAATATATAACTTCGGTCATAGGGGTCAATTTCCAGTCGCATGGCTTCATAATAATTTTGTAAAGCTTCCGCATATTCCCCTTCGGATTGAGCTGACATTCGTTACGGTCGATCATTCAATTGAATTGATCTCCGCTTCAAAACCGTACATGAGAATTTCACCTCATACGGCTACTCCTTTTTTTTACAGAATAAGGAAATGAATCAATTACAATTAACAAAAAAAGGTTTTCCTTATGAATTAACAGGAACTAGTGTATTTCCAATGAATCTCTAGCTATCCTTCTTGCAAAGATTTATTTTTTATTTTCTAAATGCCAAGTTAGCTTAGCACTACAAACATAATCTCTAACAGTTTGTTTGTTCTTAACGCACTTTATTTTTAGGGAAATTATTCACTTCAACAGTCTCCGATGGTTCTAGCGGTATCCGAAGTACAAACGAGATGGGTGTTTGTTGTCTCAACCATTTTAACTAGCCTTTTCTAAAAAGGTCAATTATATATAACGAAGCATTTGTGTTGTCAATTTTTTTGAAGGCGTAGTGCTTTTTCCCCTATGCACATCTATCATATAGATTTGACCATTCACTATGGTATGTAATAGATATAACCTTTCGCTCAATACTAGAATCTCATAAGATCAAAGCATCTAAGGATGCATAAATCGAGGATACACGACAGAAAGAATTGTTCTATTTCTAAAACTCACCTTCACTAAGCGTAAGTTTTATTTAACTTAAAAAAAGCAGAAAAAAAATCAAATCACACCATCTCTATAATAGGTAAATGCCTTTTTTTCCCCTGAAGCCATTGGGATTATCTGCAATAATATGTCCGCTACAATTGTGAAAGTCTTGTCGATAAAATTGTCATTTCTTTGAGATCTAGGCATAGTTCATTTTTTTTTTTCATTTTTCAATACGGAAATGATTCCATGAACAAAATTATTTTCCGATGCACAATAGGATAATAAAAAGATTTCCTTACGATCGCAAATATGTCAACTCTGAGAGTATTTGAAAGAATTCATTCAATTGATTCATGAACAATCAATTTGAGAAGATGTTTACTATATAGGATCATTATGGATCAATAGATCTGGCTTAATTTCAGAATTGGATCGGCAAAAACGAATCTAATTTTATTAGATTTACTTTAAAGAAGTTCGATAAAATACTCTTTTTTTCTTTATTCATAAAGACTTTATTTATGCAAAAGTCAGTTATCATTCAGGATAGAGAAAATAAAAAGAGTAAAATGAATATAGGTATGGGAACTTTAGAAAAAAGAATTGTTATTTGATAATGACATTGTCATATAACATACAGAGGGATACATGTGCATAAATCACTCCCATTTTAAACTCGACGAGAATAGTATTCTACGACCAATAATTCATTCATTTTTAAACCTATATATTGATTATCTATTATTTTTTGCACTAATCCGCTATATTGTAACTTTTTTTTTATACGCTTTAAATGGGGCGGCACCCTCATGATTTTATCCTTTATATTTTGATTAATTCTCAATCTTTGTTTATCTTTTATAGATATACAATCTTGGGGTTTGCAACGATAACTTGGTATATCTACTATACGATCATTGACCAGGATATGCCTATGGTTGACTAATTGTCTGGCTTCAGGAATAGTAAGTGCCATACCCAAGCGAAAAAGGATATTATCCAAGCGCATTTCAAGTAATTGTAATAAAACCTGACCTGTTGAGCCCTCGGCTCTTCTAGCAATACGAACATATTGAAGTAATTGGCGTTCTGAAAGTCCGTAATGAAAACGTAATTTTTGTTTTTCTTTTAGACGCTCAGGATATTTAGAAGGTTTAAGAGGTTTAAAATGTTTTTTTAAAGGCTGTTCATTTCTGTTGGGTGTTTTCTTACTTAGTCCTGGTAAAGTTTTGAGACGATTTATTATTTTTAAACGAGGTCCGCGATAACGGGACATAAAAAACTCCTTATTTCAAGAAAAGAACAAATAGAAATAGTTGGAAAGAGGAATAATATAAACAAATAAACAACACGAATATTGGAATGTCTATAGAGACAGCGAAACAAATTATCTTCCATTTTGGAAATATTATAGATAAAAAAGATATGTTTCAATCATTGATTTCGTTTCTAGTTGAAACGGATCATGCCACGGCAGACTCGTCGGACCGATGATTGGAAAAGAAAGAGTCTTTCTGTTATTTCATAAATTAACGATGAAGAAATGAAAAGAGTAAGCTATTGGGATTGATTCTTACAGGTGCGACACTCTCACCTCTGAGTTAAGCAGGCTGTAGTATGTAGTCATATACGTGTTGTTATAGCAAATTCAATTATCTGCATGCAATTATCTGAATGCAATTAGAATACATATTCTAATAATAATAGAATTTGATTAAAATAAAAAAACATTGGGACGTCGCCAAGCGGTAAGGCAGCAGGTTTTGGTCCTGTTATTTCGAAGGTTCGAATCCTTTCGTCCCAGAGTCTTCTATTGGAAAAAGAGAAGAAGACTCTACTTTGAAAATAAAATGGAACTATGATTTGAATAGGATCTAACTAGAGAGAGAGAAAGGGATATTTTTGCGGTGTAGGATGGAGGAAATACAGATAACAACATTGATGGGATGCAATTATTGTTTCATAATTTCGTTCTATAAGAAGGGGATATGGCGGAATCGGTAGACGCTACGGACTTAAATTTTTTGAGCCTTGGTATGAAAACTTACTAAGTGATAGCATCTAAATCCAGGGAACCCTGGGATATTTTGAACGGGTAATCCTGAGCCAAATCCGATTTCTCAAGACAATAATTTTCTTTATGGAAAAGGGATAGGTGCAGAGACTCAACGGAAGCTATTCTAACGAAATTAACATAAACATAACTTGGATTGGATACATTCCATTATTTAACAGAATATCTTTTTTATTTTTTAAGTAGTATCAATAATAAAATTAAATAATGATTAGAGCGATATAAAGAAGTGTTTCCTTTCATTTTGAAAAGGTAATAATAATTGGACGAGGGTAAAGATAGAGTCCCATTCTACATGTCAATGTCAACTCCAATGAAAATTGGACAACTCCAATGAAAATTGGAGTAGGAGGAAAATCCGTTGGTTTTATAGATCGTGAGGGTTCAAGTCCCTCTATCCCCAGTTTACTTGCTTTTTTTTGTGTTAGGTGTTTTTTTCTACCTGTCTTTTACCTTTTTTCTTTTTAGTTGACAAGAATTTGGTTACTGTGCTAGTATGATGCACAGGGGAACAGCCGGGATAGCTCAGTTGGTAGAGCAGAGGACTGAAAATCCTTGTGTCACCAGTTCAAATCTGGTTCCTGGCATGAATAGAAAAAAAATGAGTAAATCTCATTCTATTATTCCATAACTAATAGAATGAGAATAATCAGCAGTGATTCTATGCTATAGAATCAATAGGGAGTTCGCCCAAGTTATTTAAAAGGGAATTAAATTGAAATAACTCGAACTAGAGAGATTAATATCTTCTCGTAAAATATTTTCTCGTAAAGAAAAGGGCATATCTAGCCCTATTAGCTAGTTTTCAATTAGAAAAAAAAATAGCTTCTACCTTAGCATGATATAAAAATAGAACTAGATCGGGGTAAAAACCAATACCTATGATTGGTAAAAAGAGACAGATCAAAATAAAAAGTTCGCGTGGACCCAAATCTTTAAAATAAGGATTCGGAACATTCAAAACCTTATATCCATAAAAAATTCGACGTAACATAGATAACAAATAAATGGGAGTTAATAGCATTCCAATTGCTGCTATTGCAGCAATAATGATCCGAAAGGTCGAAGAATATGTCTGATTAGCAATTATGCCCAAAAATAGAATAAATTCTGCTACAAAACCACTCATTCCTGGCAATGCAAGAGAAGCCATTGAAAAGCTACTGAACATAGTAAAGATTTTAGGAATTTCTATACCAATTCCTCCCATCTCATCAAGGAAAAGAGTGCGTATTCTATCATAACTTGTTCCTACCAAGAAAAAAAGTGCAGCACCAATTAATCCATGAGAAATCATCTGCAAAATGGCTCCATTGAGACCGGTATATGTCATGGAACCAATTCCTATAATGACAAAACCCATATGAGATATTGATGAATAGGCTATCCTTCTTTTCAAATTGCGTTGACCCATAGAAGTGAGAGCTGCATAGATAATTTGCACTGCTCCTATTATTATCAACCACGGCGAAAACAAAGAATGAGCATGAGGTAGCAATTCCATATTGATCCGAATTAACCCATATCCTCCCATTTTTAATAGAACTCCGGCCAAAAGCATACATGTACTATAATGGGCTTCCCCATGAGTATCTGGTAACCAGGTATGTAAAGGGAAGATTGGCAATTTTATTGCATAAGCGATCAAAAACCCTATATATAATAGTATTTCAAGTGTGATGGGATAATCTTTATTAGCTAATAATTTGAAATCGAATGCTGGTCCATGAGATCCATAGAGACCCATACTTAAAGCTCCCATTAAAAGAAAAATGGAACCACCCGCAGTATACAAAAGAAATTTTGTGGCAGAATATAGACGTCTTTTTCCTCCCCACATCGATAAAAGTAAGTAAACAGGAATTAGTTCCAACTCCCACATGAGAAAGAAAAGTAGAATATCTTGAGAAACAAATAATCCCAATTGGCCACTGTACATTCCCAACATCAAAAAATGTAATAATCGCGGATTTCGAGTAACTGGCCAAGCAGCTAAAGTCGCTAAAGTAGTTATAAATCCCGTTAATAAAACGAGTCCAATGGAAAATCCATCAATTCCCAGTTTCCAATGAAAATGAATAAGATTTATCCAGTTATAATCCTCTTCCAATTGGAGGAATGAATTAGCAAAATGATAATGATAACGGAATATATAGGTAATTATTAGAAGATCTAATAAGCAAATACCTAGAGTATACCATCGAATTATTTTATTTCCTTTATAGGGAAATAAAGGGATTAATAACCCCGCAGATATGGGCAAAATAACAATTATTGTTAACCAAGGTAAATTACTCATAATGAAGAGAAAAGAGACTTTCGATAGCAAAACCCATGCTTTAAATTTTGGATCGAGTATGGGTTTTGATCAATGAAAGAGAAAAAGGAGAATGAAAAATATGTATGGGATGAATCTAACTATTTTTCTTTTTTCATAGATCAGTAAGCTAGACCCATACTGCGCGTTGTTTCATGCCATAAATAAACACGTACACTTAAGAAATCTGTTGGACAAGCTGATTCACACCTCTTACAACCTACGCAGTCTTCTGTTCTTGGAGCAGAAGCAATTTGCTTAGCTTTACATCCTTCCCAAGGTATCATTTCTAATACATCTGTGGGACACGCTCGTACACACTGGGTACAACCAATACATGTATCATAAATTTTGACTGAATGTGCCATTGAAAGAACTCCATTAATTGTTTATATAATTTCAATTGTTTCATTGAAAAAGATTTTTTAATATATTGGCCAATGACGATATATTATGAATATCAAGCAAATCAATAATTCTATTATCGGTGATATAATGAATAGATTCAGATTCTATCTGTTTGATAGATAAAAGAGACAGATTAAAAAATCTGGTTTAATCTATGTTAAACAGATCATTTGGATAATGAGATTATCCTCTTGATTGATCGTAATACTTAGAATAAATCTCTATAAAATAAAAAATCACAGGCCTAATATCTTTTTGAATTAGAAATAAGTATACAAATTCTTCTTTCATATCGAAAGAGATCTCTATTACCATTTTGACAAATTAAATTGATCGATACGAGTTGATTTTCTGTTACGATATATTGCCAAAACAATAGCCAATCCAATAGCTGCTTCAGCAGCAGCAATAGCTATAACAAAGATCGAAAAGATATCTCCCTTTACTTGTCTACTATCAAAAAAATCTGAGAATGTTACTAAATTTAAATTAACCGCATTGAGTATTAGCTCAAGACACATAAGTGCTTTAACCATGTTTCGACTTGTTACTAGTCCATAAATACCGATAGAGAATAAATAAGCACCTAAAATAAGCGCATGCTCAAGCATTAATAAACTCCTCATACCTTAATTTCTCCAGATACAAACAAAAGTTATTTTATTCTTTCACGATCTATGAAGATAAAATAGCCTATTTATGACTGACGAGAGTTTTCATTTCAAAACTGTTTCTTCTTCTCGACGAGCTATAGTAATGGCTCCTATAAGAGCCGCTAGAAGAATTATAGAAATAAGTTCGAATGGAAGAAAAAAATCAGTGGATAAATGAGCCCCAATACGTTGAATATTATTTGTTAAATCTCGTTCTAACATTTGATCTGATTTTTGAGTTTGAGATATTTCAAACCATGATATGTTAATGATAATAGTAATTAATGAACAAAAAAGACTGGTACAAACTATTGACGTAATACTATCTCCGACAGTCCAGGAAGGTGCATAATTGGGATATTTTGGATTACTTATCAACATGACGGCAAATAGAATCAAAATATTAACGGCTCCTATGTAGATCAGGATTTGTGCAACAGCTACGAAATCCGCGTTCAATAGAATATAAAAAAAAGATATACAAATTAGAACTAACCCCAATGAAAGAGCGGAATAAATTATATTAGAAATTAATACTACTCCTATACCTCCTAATATAAGACTTAGCATTAGAGGAGCCAAAAGAATATCATATATCGATTCAGATCGATTCATTATGTGTACAATAAGTTTGAATATTAAAACTCCCATTCACTAATTAAAAAGGTTACCCCATTTACTATATATGTTTGTTATACTAGATTTGTAATTTCATTTGATATGGGCACTGATTAATTCATCTATTGATCAATAATAGATTTGGATCTATCAAACATGTGACATTATTAATTGAATTCCGGATTTGTCAAAAAAAAGGATTTTGTTTATCAGATACTCTTTGCTAGAAACTCAATCTGAGTAACTGTAAAAGTGATTGAATCATAAAATGATTTCGTTATGTTGAGCTCGGAATTGTTTGAATTGTGAAATCTTCAACAACCGATATTGGTAAACGTCCTAAAGCAATATGATCATAATTTAATTCATGACGATCATAGGTCGAAAGTTCATATTCTTCAGTCATCGCTAGACAATTTGTGGGGCAATATTCGACACAATTTCCACAAAAGATACAAATTCCAAAATCAATACTATAATTTTCCAATCGTTTTTTCCCCATATCTATTCCGACTTTCCAATCTACAACAGGTAGATTGATCGGGCATACACGGACGCATACTTCACAAGCAATACATTTATCAAATTCAAAGTGAATCCTCCCGCGAAATCGTTCTGATGGAATCCATTTTTCATAGGGATATTGAATAGTAACAGGTAAACGATTCATGTGATATAAGGTAATTATAAAACCTTGACCAATGTATCTTGCAGCTTGTAGTGCTTGTTCACTATAATTTATAAGCCCGGTGACCATGGAGAACATGTGTAAAATCTCCTTTCATAATAATTTCATAGATTTGATCTATCAAACTTGGATATATTTCAAAATGGAAAAGAACCTCTTCACGAAGAAGAAAAGAGAGTTAGTCACAATAAAATAAGTTGTAAAGAGGCTGTTAGTAATAGATTACCCAAAGCAATAGGTAAAAGAAATTTCCACCCAAGATCCAATAATTGATCCATTCTTACCCTAGGCAAGGTCCATCTTGCTGTGATAGAAATAAATAAGAACAGATAGGCTTTAGCTAATATGATTAGGATCCCTATTGTTATATTAACGACCCCGCTAATTCCAGAAATAGAATCCCATTCAAAATGTTCCAGAATGGGTATGAATGGAATGGATAAGTTCCATCCGCCCAAATAAAGAACTGTTACAAGGAATGAAGAAACTAATAGATTGAGGTAAGAAGCGACGTAAAAGAAACCAAATTTGATACCTGAATATTCAGTTTGATAACCCGCTACCAATTCTTCTTCCGCTTCTGGTAAATCAAAGGGCAATCTCTCACATTCTGCCAGAGATGAAATGAAAAAAGCTAAAAAGCCTATAGGCTGACGCCACAAATTCCATCCTAAAAAACCATATCTGCACTGTGCTTCAACTATATCAATTGTACTTGAACTATTGGATAATTATAGTCGACAGAAACATCACTGTTTTCATCTCTATTCCAAAACCGTACGCGAAACTTTCACTTCATACGGCTTCTCGATGGTCATTAAGAAATAATGAACAAAACTAAAAAAAAAAAAAGCACCAGAATATTCCTAAAGAAAACCAATGAGATTCCGTCTGCTACAGTTATATAATAGGAGCTTTTGAACCTATCTCAACCTTCACTATTTTGAAATTTGCGGGAGAAAAAAACTGTGTAAAGGATTACTTCGTTCTGCATAGCCATTTTTGAAGTAGATAGAAACATATTCTAGATCGGGGTTCTGGGGAAGTACTACTTGATCATCCCTACCAATGTCAAGTCCTTATTTTTATGCCATTTCTATGAAAATATCTTTGGTTTAGATATCAGTTTCTTTTTTTCACTAATCTTTTTTATATATTGGTGTTTCTCACCATCTACCTTTGCTTGATTTTTAGAGTAACTTTCTTTATACTTTTGTCCTTTGCCTCCCCGCTATTGGGCCCAATGACTAATATATGAACTGGGGTAACTGATTGTGCATGCTCTCACTCTTGTACATGGGGGATGGGACTTAATCATCTTACTGCAAGATTTGCAAACTGTTGGATCTCACCCATATGACTATCTAGTTTTTTGATCGGAATTAAGGAATATTCATCCCATTCACTTCTGTTTTTTTCTCTTTTTATTTAAAGGGAAAAATGAATCTCATATTCCAACGAATCACACGTAGAGATATAGATAAAACACATAAAGCTAAAGGAATTTCGTAACTAATAGCTTGAGCAGCAGCTCGGAGACCACCTGAAAAAGAATATTTATTATTGGATCCATATCCTGCTATAAGCAGTCCAAGGGGAGCAATACTAGAAAATCCAATCAAAAAAAAAACGCCTATACTAAGATCAATTAAAACAATGTGTCGACCAAAGGGAATTACTAAATAGTTTAAAAAAATAGGTATAACCACTACCGCTGGTCCAATACTAAATAACAAAATATCCCCCCTAGATGGAATAATATCCTCTTTTAACAGTAGTTTCACTCCATCTGTCAAAGCTTGAATCATTCCCAAAGGACCGGCGTATTCAGGTCCAATACGTTGTTGTATTCCTGCAGATATTTTTCTTTCGAGCCATACAATAATTAATACTCCTATCGTAATTCCCAATAGAAGGATAATTATGTCAATTAGAATCCATATAAGACTATATATTTCTTTTGAAAATCCCAATCGAGAAAATAAATTGATAGCTTGTTCTTCGAGATCTGCTCTATTAATCATCATTTTAACGATCAACCTCTCCCATAATGATATCTATACTACCCAAAATCGTCATGATATCGGCTAATTTCATCCTTTTAACCAGTTGAGGAGGAATTTGCAAATTAATAAAACCAGGTGGTCGGATTTTCCATCTCCAGGGAAAAATATGATCATTTCCTATAAAAAAAATCCCTAATTCCCCTTTGGGAGCTTCTACTCTCACGTAATGTTCTTGTTTTGATAACTCAAAAGTAGGGGAAGGTTTTTTACTAATAAATCGAGATTCGAAATCGTTCCATTGCGAATCTTTTCCGTTAGTTAAACGTCGAACCTCTAAATTCTCATAGGGACCTCCCGGAATTATTTCTAGGGCCTGTCTAATTATTTTTATAGACTCTTTCATTTCTCCGATTCGAAGCAAATAACGAGCTAACGAATCTCCTTCTTTTTGCCATTGGATTTCCCAATCCAATTCATCATAACATTCATAATGATCCACTTTACGAAGATCCCATTGGATTCCGGAAGCTCGTAGCATAGGTCCTGATAAACTCCAATCTATTGCTTCCTCTCTACTAATAATGCCTACTCCCTCAACTCGTTTCAAAAAGATAGGATTGCGTGTAATAAGTCTTTCATATTCTGTTACTTTTGTAAAGAAATAATAGCAAAAATCAAAGCATTTATCTATCCAACCGTAGGGTAAATCTACAGCTACTCCTCCAATACGGAAATAATTATGCATCATTCGCATGCCCGTGGCAGCTTCAAATAAATCATATATCATTTCCCTCTCTCTTAAAATATAAAAGAAAGGAGTCTGTGCACCAATATCAGCCATGAAGGGTCCAAGCCATAACAAATGAGAAGCTATACGACTTAACTCTAGCATAATCATTCTAATATAGCTAGCCCTTTTAGGTATTTGAATATTTTCCAATTTTTCTGGTGCATTAACCGTTATCGCCTCTGTGAACATAGTAGCTAAATAATCCCATCGTGTTACATAGGGGAGATATTGAACAATTGTTCGATTCTCAGCAATTTTTTCCATCCCTCTATGTAAATAACCTAAGATAGGTTCGCAAGCAATAACATCTTCACCATCTAGAGTAACTATAAGTCGAAGAACACCATGCATTGATGGATGATGAGGACCCATACTGACCATCATGAGGTCTTTCTCCCTAGCAACCATAATAATAACTTTTCCCCGGTTAAAAAAAGCAATGAGAACAAAAGGAAAAATGACTCATTAAGATCCGGAATTTAATAAAACATTAATTGAGTTTATTGAAATCACCGTAGTCCACGAATATCTAATTGATCGATTAAACGTTTGTAACGAAGTCTATCTTTCTTGAACAGATAAATTAAAAGTCGTTTACGTTTACCCACAATTTTCCGCATCCCTCTTTGGGATGAGTAATCTCTTCTGTGCAGGTTCAAATGTTCAGTAAGTTTTTGAATTCGACTGGTTAAATTACATACTTGAGATTCAACAGATCCTCTTTGTTCTTTAGGAATCAAAGAGGGGCGAACGGATAAATTTTTGATCATAATAAAAATATTCCGAAGTTCTATATAATTTAGAGTAAGAAAAAAGAGTTTCGTTCGAAATGAGATCCATTTCATTTTTTTTATGGTATATAAAATTTTTACGTTTCGATCGAGCTTTCATAAAATAAAAGCTACCATATCAGCAAGATTTAATGCCGGAGTTTCTCCGGGATTATTAAACTTAAGGTAAGAAAGAAGGGCTGTAGTGGATTATAGAACCGTGTCCCTTGAAATGAATTTCTAGTAGGGAAATCTCCTTTGGGGAAAAAGGAAATTGGGAGATTGAAAATAGTGGTGAAAATTCGATTGAGTCAGATAACTTAACTTATTCATCTTATATTCTTTCTATTCTTTTTACTTATCCCCTTTCTCGTGGAAGAAAAACCTGAGGGTTTTGGATAAGTAAAAAGAATAGAATCTTCTGTTGGAGGTACTAGCTTCTCAATGCCAACCTTTGACTCACTCCTAATATAAGAAAGAGCTTTTTCCCTCCAAATCTTGTTACGATGCTTTTTTTTAGATTTAGAGGTGCGTTTTTTTGGTACAGCCATATTCTTTTTATTTTTAGTTTTTTTGATAGTTCAATTTTATTGAGAAAACATAATAAAAATGGAAGATTCTATCTTATTTTTGCATTTTTCAAGCTTAATAATAAAAGAATATTTTAGTAGATTCACGATACAAATTGTATAACAATCATCAATTCGTACATACGTATATACTCCATTATGGAATAAATAAAAAGTCACTATGTCATTTTCACAAATTGAATTATTTCTTATCTTACTAATTCCAATTGGTTGAATTTTCTAGTAAATTATATCATATATAATAATAATTTCATAAAATGAAAAATATATGTGTACATGAATAATACAGTACTTAGACTTGAAAAAGAATTTTTTCTTGCTCACCAACCAAATATTGGATTAGTATCAGTATTGACCGGTGCAAATCTTTTGCAAAAAAAGGTCACTAATATGAATGAAATGGATGAGATCATATTCGTTATTTTATCGTTCTTCTTTATTGAATGATCTATCATTTTTATTTTCTTCTCTTCAGGGTCTGGTCTAGTGGATTGGAAACCAAGAATGTGGAATCTTCAAATAGTTAGAAATAATGATTTAATCTTCTTATGGAATTTATATACAAAAATGCTTGGATCGTGCCTTTCCTTCCGTTTTCAGCTTCTGTACCAATCGGATTAGGATCCTTTTTTTTTCCAGGAGCAACTAAGAGTGTTCGTCGTACATGGGCTCTTATTAGCATTTTTCTGTTAAGCGTAGCTATGTTTTTTTCGTTCAATTTGTTCTTGCAACAGATTACCGGCGGTCCCATCTATCAGTATTTCTGGTCCTGGGTTATCAATAATAAATTTTCATTAGAATTAGGCTATTTGATTGATCCACTTACTTCCATTATGTTAGTTTTAGTTACAACAATTGGAACCATGGTTATGATCTACAGCGATAATTATATGTCTCACGATAAAACATATGTGAGGTTTTTTGCTTACCTTAATTTTTTCACTGCTTCTATGCTGGGGTTAGTTATTAGCCCTAATTTATTACAAATCTATTTTTTTTGGGAATTAGTAGGAATGTGTTCCTATTTATTAATAGGTTTCTGGTTTACGAGACCCAGTGCAGCTAATGCTTGTCAAAAAGCATTTATAACTAATCGTGCAGGGGATTTTGGGCTGTTATTAGGAATCCTAGGTTTTTATTGGGTAACAGGTAGTTTCGAATTTCAATATTTGTCTGAAAAATTCAGTGAATTAACTGCAGTTGATGAAGTTGGTTTGTTTTTTGTTGCTTCGTGTGTTTTTCTCTTATTTTTAGGTCCAGTAGCCAAATCTGCACAATTCCCACTTCATGTATGGCTACCTGATGCTATGGAAGGGCCTACTCCTATTTCAGCTCTTATACATGCCGCTACTATGGTAGCAGCAGGAATTTTTCTTGTAGCTCGATTGTTTCCTCTTTTTAAAGCTCTCCCTTTAATGATGTATCTTATCTCTTGTACAGGTGGAATAACAGCTCTATTGGGAGCTACTATGGCTCTCGCGCAAAAAGATCTTAAAAAAGGCTTAGCTTATTCTACTATGTCTCAGTTAGGTTACATGATGTTAGCTATGGGGATAGATTCCTATCGAATTGCTCTGTTCCATTTGATTACACATGCTTATTCCAAGGCATTATTGTTCCTAGGATCCGGATCAGTTATCCATTCCATGGAACCCATTGTTGGATATTGTCCCAGTAATAGTCAGAATATTGCTTTTATGGGTGGTTTGCGGAAATATATGCCAATTACGGGAATCACTTTTCTTTTAGGGACACTTTCTCTTTCTGGTATTCCACCTTTTGCTTGTTTTTGGTCTAAAGACCAAATTCTTAGTGATAGTAAGTTATATT